GGGAAGGAGCCCTATCAAGTAAAGGCCATAACCAGCTTTTTCCAATATAGCTGGCAACTGCCTAAAACCTAAAAGAACTTGATGGATTCGATCAATAGGCTTATAAAAGGATTCCATTCCAACTCAAACTGCTGGCAAAGACAGTCCTACTCGCTCACCTCTATCGACAGCAAAGCACTGATATAGACCAGGTTAGGTATTACAGGTAAGGAATGATAGGAGCCCCTCCTGCCTTGAGAAAAAGAGTGCTTCCTGCGTGCGCTTGCCTCTAACCTGAAAAAAGAGGTTTTCCTAAAGAAATTCTCTTAGTAAATCACTTTTGCTTGAACTCGAAAAGGCATTGAATTTCACCTTTGGTTCGTATATAGGCATTGGTTAGCCTTTCTTCTCATGAGCCTTGATTGTAGTGAACGGCTTATACAGATGGATGTGGTGGGACTTGCTTCGTTCGTTCCTCGCTTTCTATCTCATACTCATAGAAGTTCCATTCCGAAGATGGGTGATAGGACCCTAGGGAATCGCCTAAGAGGATAAAGCAATCGAATTCAATATTGAGAATTGCCCACCTGTGGTTCCTTTGGCTTCGCAACGTGTTGGCAAGCCTCGGTTTGTTTGCATGTAGGAGGTTAAGAACTATGCTGAGATCAATAGAAAATACCTCTGATTCTGTAGTGATTGCTTCCTTTCTGAAAGGCTAATGGGAGGTTGCTTTGGTATATGGGAGGTAGGCCAATCCCCTTCTTTCTAAACCACTTTAGGAATAAAGATTTCACTCGATTCAAAGACACACACACATTTAGCCGGGCATGAGCTCTCCCCTTGCTTTCTTTGCTTTCGGGCGTCTCTGCCTTTGCCTCTCGATACGCCCCTTCCTGCACTACTCCTAGTAGGCCACTCAGTCCCTTATCTTAAGTTAAGGGTGAATTTGACTGTGCATGAATAGTGTCAGATCAACTCTGCTGATGAGTCTGACTCCGGGACATAAGGAGCTGCTATTGAATCTTCGCTTGTTCAAGCTGTTCTTGCTTGAGTTGAATCAGCCGAGATCAAGAGAAGATAAAGGCAAGCCCAATTTGGTAAGACTTATAGAGTCTGCTTCTTTCGTAGTGAAGTGACAAAAGGTGGTTCAGTGACCGATGGGAAAAATCATTCAATCTCGGGACTTGAAAGCAAGCATGAATCTGAGGAGATCTCTAATTGTGGTCAACTGGGTCTCACTCAAATCTCTGTAACAATGAACAATGAACGATTGATATCTCTGTATCTGTTCGTGGAACCGAAATCCTGGATGATCCTATCAAGCTCCAGTGAGCCAAGAATTTCAACTGCTTTCTCGTCTTTGTGCTCAGTCACTCAAAAGCTTCCATGGCAGAATCTGTAACTCCAGCACCTGGCTTGTGTAGCCTGTGCGGTCAGAAAGAGGCTTGTACGCCACCTATTCATAAGCACAAAATGGCCAAAAAGAAGAGTTATCTACCTACGTACCTTCCATCGTAAGGCAAATGTGCTCGTAGTAGTTTTAACCGAGCGATATGAAACGAACACGACGAGAGCATGGAGCCAGTCGAAAGCGAGTTCAGTCTTTTTCTTTTTATCTTCAACGGTAGAGTTTCCGCAAGAGATCCACCTAGATCTCAGAGAAGGGTTGGCTCATCCGGTCTGCCAAGAAGCAGACAACAGTGTCGTTACCTCTATCGATTTCCGGATAAAGGACATCTACTCGTATGTCCTCCCGGTTGTTCTCCGCTCTTTCCTTCTTTCCAACCCATTCCCATCCTGTCTCTTGGTTGTTCTTGCCTTGCCATCGAAAGGACAACTTGTTGCCGCTCATCCACCTCCTCTTTTCTAAGCCTAAAAGGCTTCAATTTTGGATCATTTCAAGCGCCTCAAGCCCTCTCCTTTACAGTCGAGAGCTACGCGCCTCTTTTGGACAACATTCTTCTTGCACAAGAAAGAATTCATTCTATGCGGTTTATGAAGACTGGCTTCTTTGCCGTTAAAGTTTACCTGGAGAAAGCCTATGATAGAGTAAGCTGGAAGTTTATGTTGGAGACTTTGCTTCAGATGGGATTGCCTAGTCATCTTATTTATCATGGCCATGCGGGTCTTAATCACTGGCGATAAAACAGATACCTTTTATCCTTTGCGAGGGCTTCGACAGGGTCATATCTTGCTCTTTCTTTGTCTTGTGTATGGAGAGAGAGGTTGAGCCACTTAATTCAAGCTGCAGTCAACCAGGGTGAGTGGATCCCTTTTCGGGTGTGTCGGGGGTATCACACTTGTTTTTTGCGGATGATTTCGTCTTGTTTGCGGAGGCTACGTTAGATCAAGTGGCTGTAGTTCAACGCATTCTTCAAGAGTTTTGTGGTGCCTCTGGTCATAAAGAAAAAGTTAATGTTATAAAATAAAAATGGTTTTGTTCTTGCAATGTAATGTTAAGCCTCAGTTGGCAAGTTTGTATTGCTAGCACTGAGACATACTAGACTAATTGGGAAGTCTTAGCAAGCAAGTCGATAGATAGTAATAATCGATTCGATCTGATCTTCTTCTTCTTACTTGATGTCAAGAAAGTGGAAATGAACTCACTTATTGGCTAACGTATAAAACAAAAAACCAGATGCTTTGCGACCAAACACAAAAAAAAGCTTTCCTTTCCCAGCAAGAAAACAAAACTAAAGCGCAAACGCGCCATTAGCCCTCGAGCTGACGCTCGAGCGACGCTAACGTTTAAGGCCTCTCGCTTTGCTCGAGCAGCGGAGCACGTTGCGCGAACAAGCAACGGCCAGAGCGCACGTTAGCGAAAGAACAAGCAAGGGCCCGAGCGCGCTAGCGTCTCAAGCCCTCTCGCTTTGCTCGAGCAGCAAGAAGCAAGGGCCCGGAGCTTTCGAACAAGCAAGGGCCCGAGCGCGCTAGCGTCTCAAGCCCTCGAGCTGACGCTCGAGCCGCTTCGCACGTTGCGCCTTAGCTTCGCGCATCCGTTTTCTTGCTCGTTGCGCCTTAGCTATTGAGTTTGATTGCGTCACGCACAGGAGTTTTCTTGCTCGTTGCGCCTTAGCTATTGAGTTTGATTGCTGCATCCGTTTGATTGCTAGGACGGTATTCGTTTTCTTGCTGGGAGAGGAGGGAAGATTGCAGGGTTTAGGGCTTTTTCAGCTTGCTGCTCGTTTTCTCGCTTCCGATAGGCGAAGGGATTGGATTTCACCTATGATCAGATCAGTGGGCAACCATAGTTTACTTTTTTCGTGGTGTTGTTGAAAGCTAATTTGTAAGTAGGCCTCGCTTTTCGGAGCTGCTCCCAGCTCACACTATGGTGGAGGAGGTGCCGTGAAGATCTAGGAGTGTGAGCAGTACGAGCTGAAAGGCTCCCATACTGTTTGGAGGGCAGGGGGGCATAGATGCCAAACCAAACCTGACCCCTATCTATTGTCGTAGAAGCTGTTCCTAGTAAAGATTATGGTTCTTGGGTAGGAAATCAATTAATCCCACAAACCGGGGAAGCTTAAGCGGAAATGAAAGAGTAGGGTGAGGGATAAGGGGGGAAGCCACTAAATGGAAGGCTTCGCTCGCTCGCTCTAACGCTCGTTTAGTAGACAGCGAGTGGAGTGCATAAGCCCCTTTTTTCTTTAGAGATAGGGGCGAGTACTGTACTACACGAGCTCGTAAGTCAAGTACGGAACGAGCCTTGTCTACGAAGCAGAGCGACCTCGTCTTGCTTGCTTCTGGCGAAGCTTCTAGCACTAGATAATAGGCATTTTTTTATGGGAGGAATACTACTTTTAAGGCCGACCACTACATAGGAGCGATAGCGAAGCCAAGCCGTATAAAGGCTCAAGCCCTTGTTTTTTTAAAAAACACAATTCTTTCTGAGATGGCCAAACTTAACCCTGACAGATCGGCCTTTTGGGATGAGTACCGAGAGTCTCTGCTGCGTAACGCAATCCTTCACCGCGATCGACTGACTGAATACAGTCTTCCAGTCTTAACTGAAAGGCTGCATGAATTGCGGGAATGCGGTAAAAAATCTGTCCTTTACTCTCTCTCAATTAATGAATACCAAAAAAAAAGGTTTTTATCACTTACTTGCGTCAGTCTTGTATGAAAGAACTTGCTCGCAGAGGATGGAATTTGACAATCTTTTTAAACCCAGTCGTAATAGGTAATCATTATGCCTTTGCAATGTTACTTGGTTCTGTAATTCTTTTTTTTTTGTTTTTAATTGTTGTATAGTAGTCCAGTTCCACTGTCTTTTAATCGTAATCAAAGATGTTTTCTTGAGTGAGTTTCTTTTAAAATCGAAGAACCTAATGGATCGAATTTGAACTCCGAGTGACCGGACAGCGGACCACCCGGCGACAAAGTGGTTGGATCCACCAACCACGAAGGGAAAGTGATTCTCATGAAAAGTAAATGCCTTGAGAGAAGAACTTTGCCTGTTGCCTTCGAGTAGCATTGATATCCTTTCTAGTTTTCTTAAAATCCTAAGAAGACACGTGCAGTTGACCGTGGGGAGAGTTTGTGAGCTGCAACAGCAGATAAATTTTGGTAGCAAAGAAACCCGAAAGTCCTAATATTATATTGAAATTGGACCATAATGGATATCCAAACCCATAGATATCCCCACATTGTGTTAAAATTAGCATATTGGCTATAGGTGATAAACAAAAATAGTTCATGGTGAAGGTTCAAAAATCTTCCCCTGTAACCTCTTTTCGAAGAGGATCGATCTGAAGGAAGGGCTGGTTCCCACTTTAACCCTTGACACAAGGGAGTGGTTAGCATACCAGGACAGTACCTCAGAAGTAAGTCCTTCGCTGACAGCATTCTATCAGATATTCTCCGATATGCTCTGTCAGGAATATATATTGGCGATATGATAGAACGCAATCGCAATATATATCAACCTTCTTTGCAAGGCGGATAGCCCCCTACATAAACTCAAATATGATAAATAAATGCGTACTAGCATATCAGCCTTATCGTCTTTCACCATCATCATTCTACGGTGAAATGCAGGAATTATCTGCGGATATCCTGCCCTCAAAAGAGATACCGGCACTGGTAATAGGCTATGAGGCTGTTTCACACCTGCATACGCTTGTTGTAAACAGACCGAGGCCTGCTTTAAATAAAGTGCGGTAAACAGGGGACCTTAGATAAATTACCTGCTTGGCGACGAGGTAAGCTCCAATACAATTTTCCTTGGTTAGACCATCAGCTACCACTAGTATAAGATTCTTATAGATTGATACTAGTAGTGGCAAGATTTTCCAAAATCTTGTGCCACCTGATCGGTCTCAAGGATAGAAGTTTATCAAATGGATATCGGGTAGGATTCATATTAGTTTCCTAATGTGCTTCCTAGCCGGTACGCCCTGCCCTGGCGCGACAGCCAATTTCAAACCTGTGGTATTAGCTTACCGCTGGACTGGCTTCCGCGTCACCGTCCGATCCCACCGTGAGGTGGATATCTATAAAAAACTTCTACCTTGAAAACGACCAAGACTCGCCTAAACGGCTGTAGAAACAGCCGAGGGGAGGCACCTCTTCTAACCAAGAAAAGGACTCTGAGTGTCATCAGAGTGAGGTTAAATAACCAAATATAGAGAAGGGTAAGACCCGGACTGAGTCCGCCATCTCACAACCGGTCATTCGCCTCGCGGACACCGGATGCACACTTCATTGTGCGAAAACGCTTGAATAAAGCGAAGCTATAAAGGCGAGCAGCCCTTTCCCCTTTATTCGGGGACTTCAACGACGAGCCTTACAAGCTCAAAAAATGGCAATTCTTCACGTTTTCCTCAGCACATAGGGCTAGGGGGGAATGAATTCTATTACTTGATTGATACTTGATTGACATTGACAGATATGTGTACCACACCGAACAAGCAATATGCCGATATGCTAATGCTGTATATAAGATTAGGTACCAGATTGGGGTAGACCTCTCTCTCTGTATCATACTCCATGCTAACTCATTCAGTTAGGAAAATAGCTGAGCGGAAAGATCTAATACAAGGACTATCTATTCTTAACAAAGCATTTGATCTTTCAGACGAATGGGCAATAAAATGAAAATCCCTCCATCGAATCCAAGCGGATCTACCCGAAAAATAAGTAGCCTGGATTGCATTGGCAGCATTCATATCGGAAATAGGAAAAAGAATAATAACGATCCCCGTTCTTTTGTTTCATCGCACTCATTACATACTAATTGAAAGGCCTGAACAAGCTCACCCATGAAAGGTCTGTGCGATGCCTCTGGTTGAACACAGATTGAAGCAATAGCTGCAACTTTTGCAAGACTATCAAAAGGAAAAGAAAAGAAGGCCGGGTCTACAATCGATTCCAAACCTTCTTTACTTGTGAGGAGTGGCCGAGGGTTTTTTCCTGAGCAAAGGAACACTTTTCCTTCTTCACATATAGCTGGTTCTCTCGCAGCTTCCCAAACACTAGTTTCAAATGCTCCATGTGTTCCTCCAACGTGGAGCTGTACACCACAAAATGTCATCGAGGTAGACCACAACGAACTTGTCGAGATAGTCATGGAATACCTGATTCAATTCAAAAAGGTGCAAAAGGTGGCTGGCGCATTGAGCAGACGGAGTTGGCCGCATTGAGAAGCTGCTGCAGCAGCAAGTCGAGTTGAGAGCACACTCATTTAGCAGATCAACAGGGTCTTGGAGACCTATTGCGGGCAACATACTGAGCCTCGTTAAAGAAAGGAAGCAGGGGCTTTTTCTTTATCACCAACCATTTGGCGCTTTCCTTGAATCAAACCTAGGGTATAAGTTTTGAGATAGCATTTTACAGGTCAAAAAACTCTCTTTCAAGTCCCATGGGCACACTGAAACTAGGCTATTCCTCGCATCGAGCAAGGAAATAGAGTCGGCATTACAGGTCTTCTCTCTTGTTCAATGAAGCGTCTTAACTAACAAAGGCTAGCGAACGGGTAGGAATGAAATTCAAGAAGATGGATCCGTTTAAGAAGAATCAGCAGCTATTTTTTCCGCTATAGTTCGACTCGAAAGGTCTTTCCGTGGCAGAGTTCAGTGACGGCAACTCACTAGGCGAAAAAGAAGCTGCTAGTCTTGTCGAAATAAGCCCTTCTCCGGGAAGAGAAAGAGATCAAGCGTCAGACCTAAGGAGAAGAAAGATCTACGCTACGATTCATGGTATCCCAGTAAAACGGATATTTCATTAAAAGAGTAAGGGCAAAGGCAAGTCCTCCCATTACTGGAAGCAGATCAAAGCATAGTAGAAAAGGGCTATTACTTCTCCGATCTCCGTTTCAATCGAGTTCATACCATACCTGGTTTTTCCCGTCGGGGAGGAAAGCTGTAAACGAATCCCCTATTTCGGAATAGAAAGGGACTGATTCCACATATGGCTATGAATCAATAGCCGGATAAGCCGTTACAAGCTTTGAGGGCGTAAGCGAGCAATGCTAGCATGGGACTTCTGATCCCTATTTCTTATATAAGAATAAGCAAGCTGCTTGGGGCTCTCCGGGTTTGCTAGATTTGACACAGATATTAGACCGTAGCACAAGAGACGATTCGATTGACTCATTCTAAGAGACGCGGTAACGCGAAGAATAATGATGTCCCCAAAAGAGCTCTTGAAGGCCCATCTAATCTTTCGCCTTTCCCCCGACTTAGCATGGACGAGGAAAGGCGCTAAGGCAAGCTAGCTCTTTAAACCATGGGGAAGGAAAGGAACTGACATAATAGATGGGCCCTATCCGCGCGAAGAGGGGATTTCCTGTTTGCTACTCTAACCCTATTGGCGTATCAAAACCATTTTTAAGTAAATCCTTCTTAATGTCGTGTCGGATCATAACGTATAACACACATGGGGGTTCGCTCTAGGAAGACCTGCACCTACATCTACATATACTATATTCCATGATGACCAGCTCCTTCACGAGCGACTAGGTCAGTTCTACGGGATAGTCAATATTCCATTCGGGCATGCTGGTCACCTCCACAAGCTGCAGGAACAGCCGTACGTACCCAACCAGATAAAGCAATGTACTATACGAATCATAACGAACCAACCAACCAGAATGGGAAGGAAGATGGGCGGGTGTTAAATGGAGCAAATCCAATCAAAAGGTAGGCTTAGGCTACACGCATACAAGAATGGCTGAAAAGAGAATAGCGAACGGACCAAGTCACCGAATCTCCTAGCCCGCTAGCAAGCAATAAAGGTAGGCCCCTGTCAGATACTTTACCTAATGCAATTGACCGACCCGGCATCCCCACATGAACCGGACCTGCAAGCCTGACAACGCTATAAAAAGAAAAGTAGTCGTAGCAAGCCGCATTCATAACAAGAAAGAAAGAATCAATGGAAAGGGGAAATAGTGGATTGGATGGGTCAGAAAGCCTTTCTCTCTCGCTCTTTCTATGACAAGGCGTACTTAGTCTTCTCCCCCCTTATTATATAATAGAATCTTCCTATCGGATAGTTTCTGAACATTTTCTATCATTTGTCGTGATATATAGGGCTGATAGCCCCCTGACGGGAGAGGTCTTTTAGTATATTGTGGAGAGAGCCTCCGCTCTCTGCTTTTTCTTCTCGCTCTCGGATCGGCAGGCAAGCGACTCTCTTGAATTGAACAGCTAGCTCCTCACATGAGTAAAAGAATCTAACCTCAACCCCCAGTCGTACCAGGTGGCATGATGTTTTTTATAGACGCTCAGCCTATGATCGTTTGAGTGCGATCACCATCAATCATGAGTTTGAGTGAGACAGTTCGATGTCTTAGTCGTGCCCTATGAGCTCCCTGTGGTGAACTCAGGCTTTCCTCAGAAGGAAGCTTTCCCCCAGCTTATGTCATTCATACCCATATAAAGAAGGTAAGAAGGGCCCTCAGAGCTACTTGAGGCAATGATCGCGCTGAGATCTTCCGTTGGTCGCCTCTCTTCCTACTCGATCTTCGGCGGGATCGAATGCTTTCCCGGAAAAGTAGAGATTCCGTATGCCAGTCATAGTAATAGGGTTCTCAGCTCAATTATATCTCTATCCACCTTGAGTTGGTCTTCAGGGTTTCATTCTTGATGTACCTACTCTTGAAGTTACTTCTGATCTATCTACTGTAGGTTCAATCCCCGGTCATTCTATCTTGAGTGAGGGGACGAGTCATCTTGCTCGACATCATGGGATTGCACTTTCATTAATGGGCCGCTTACTCCGAATTGGGATATCTAATTAGAAAAAGCAAGACATATTGAGGTGCGGTGACGCGAAGATCGGTACTTCTTTTCTTCCTTTCTACAGTATGAAATATTATTAACCATTAGTACTTTTAGTACTTTGCTTACAATAGAAAGCGAGTTCGTAGGTGCAGTGGAGATCCGTGCTAGGTTCAATCTAGTATGGGATGTATATCATGAGTAGGATCATGTTGTGACTTTAGGTAATTTAATTTGCTATGTGTCAGACCTGATCTTACTTTACTTGAGGCAATGATGTCCTCTAGGGTGTTGTTGTGTAGATTCCGAGCTTCGGTTTTATTCTTTTGTAATATTTCCGTTGTCTTGGGATCGTGCTGTCTTAGTCTAGGCCCGAGGCTAAGCGCATGCTCTTCCATTTTCATCCCTGTTTCTTTTGCAAAAGAATGAAAGAACGGAGTCTAACTTTCTTTGATCCAACTGGGACTGAAGGGTGCATTGAGTTTGGTTCAATTTGCTTTCAAAGATCGGGAGTGTGCCCGACATAGGATCTTGCTTCTCCGCCATATAAGATAAGCATTTCCAGATCGGATAAAGATTTCAAAAATGCCCCTTTCTTTGGAACTCGATTTTGGCTTGGTAGGTTCCTTCTTCTCTTGATTGGTTGGTCTCTTCTTGATGAAGGAAGTCGGCCAAGTTCACGAGGAGAAAGACGGAGTTCATTTTTTTCTTATCAGTAGAGTTCGAAGAAAGAAAGAAGGATCCAAGATGGCCAAAGTACATCGCCAAGTACAGCCATCAGCAGCAAAGAGAAATAAGAGATCAATGGCTAAGGCTCATCAGTCTACGAAGGCAGAATCTATCTCTTCTAGACTTTACATTCAAGCGTCTTCTACTCATCAGATGAAGAATCTAGCAGAAGTTCGTCTGTCGAAGCAAGCGAGTAGTCTTCCTCAGAGCAGAGGAGAGAAAGCTAAAGCCAGAGTCCTTTTTAACCCCCTTTCCTTTTTTTGGGGAGAAAAATAAATAAAAAAGGATTGGCCGTATACCGGTCTATCGGCGGCCCGAGAAAAAAGAAGACTTTCTGCTTTGACTTAGCCATACGATTGCTGCTTGTAGGCTGTGCGCTTGCCGCTGGCTTTTTAACCTAGCTTCCGCTTCCTCAGCCTCTGGGTCGAAAAGCAGGAATTTGAATTAAAGTGAAAGCTTTTTTCTCCCTTTCCCCACTCACTCCTGCTGGAATGAGTAGGCCTCCCCTTTCTTACTAGAGGTTGAATCAAATTGTAGTAAGAAAGAATTCTATAGTAAAAGACTTACTCGAACTTTATTTGTGTTTTTTGTAGTAGGAAGGGGAAAAAACCCGTCTCCACCCTCCTTGTCGAATAAGGCTTGCTTGCTTGCATGGAATGATTCTCCCTTCTATGATGAACTTTCTTCACTTCAGCTTTCTAGCGCTTGGCTTACCTGCCTTGACTATCAGAGAGATGAATTGCTATCCATCAGAGAGAGAGAAAGGAAGTTGTACCAGAGGATTGATTCTAGTGAAACTTTTCATCATCCATAGATAGCAAAGGAACTAGCTCACAGGCCTCCTACCTACGAGACTGGGCCGACTGCTTAGAAGCAAAGCAAAGATAAAAGGGAGATGAATCCCGATTGCCTTTGATTCTCATTGGAATGAGACCTCCTCTTTTTTCAATCTCCGACTCTGACAATTTCCTACTGAGATAGGAAAGGAAGCACTTTTTGGCGACTTAAGCCAACTAGACTTCTTGCTTCGTCTTCTCAGTGCTCTTTCTCTCGGTATGCTTCACAAAATCCCTTGCTTTCCTGTCTATTCCGTAGTCATTTTGTCCGTCCCGTAGAGGTAGTGAATGTTGTTGCGGCTGCAGGTGGCTCACCCTTCCCATACTCTAAAAATCAGTAAATCCTTCAGTAAGATCTGCGACTCGGAGTAAGGGCATCCGCTCGAGGTTCTGAGGTTGCAGGCCTAGGCACCAAGGGGCAACGGCTTCTTCTTTCTTTTTAGAAACCTTTTTCTATATATTGCTACGAGTCGTGTAATGGGCATTTTATTCTTCTTTGACTTCTTCTAAACCATTCAGTCTTGGTACCCCTGTAAGTCAGTCTTATATGGAGTTCATGTGTATGAGGGCTCATTGCCTAGTGTCTTAGTAAGCCGTATGCTTCTTTCTTGCTTCCGTGAGCGAGTCCTTTTTTTCTCATTATAAGCCGTCGAAGTCTTACAATCGGTGACTACCTTACAAATCTCTACGGCAATTCCGTAGTCAAAGTAGGAGTGATTCTATGTCCGTTCACGTTCATCCATGAGAAACCTGAAATGTAAGCTCTTTCTTAACTCTCAAAACTGATTCAATTAGCTTGGCGAATTGCTTTCATTTAGCCGGGTCTCAGATCGAGACCGGGTCTAGCACTACATATTCTTGCTGCTTGGCCCAATGCCTTAGAGGCATTCCGCTATTATTTAAAATGATCTATGTCAGAGAAGGTTAAATATCCTATGAGATTAGTTAGTCCAGTCTTTCTAATTTGTGCATTTCTCGATTCTCGATTAAAGATAGAATGAGAAGTTGATCCCCGATTCCATTTCCTCAGCCTGAACATGGTAAAAGGAGTTCTCAAAATCGTGGAAGCCTTTGCCCTTGCTTTAGTGAATTTCCCCCCAGACCCGAAAGCAGGGGGTTCTGTTCCTGGCCTCGGCTTAAGTGTTTAAGTGAAAGCGCGGTTACGGGTTTGCCTTTGTATCAGCATTGGAGATTGATTCTTCCTCCCCTATAGTTTTTATATGGATACGTGGGACTACTAGAATATACTTTCAAAAAGTGATTTCATACCTTCTTCCTAATTTTGATCACTTCTATCCTTCCATACTGGGGCTACTAAGAAGAGGGAGCTGCGGTACCTGAAGTGCTTAGTAGAAGGTCTGAGTATAGACAAGAGGTCTTGTGGGAATTCTAGAAGTGTGAAGGTTCGAATCCTATCTGTAGATCTTTCCTCAGTTGACTGCTGCCATTAAGGCAATGCAATTCTATCAATAGATAAGATATCCGGGTTGATGCCGAGATTGGAAACTAGAGAAGGTCGAAGAGAAGGTTATATTTCCGTTCGTGACCCAGCAATCTTCCCTCCTCTCCCTATCGTAAAACTTCCTCTCCTGCTGGTCAAGCCTATCTGTCCCTCTCCTTTATTACAGTTGAGTAACTATACGTACCTCATTGCAAGCTATTTCCTCACTTCAATCCTATCCTGACTACGTAGTTTCTTTTACACTTCTTTTCCATTTTCTGTCTGGGTCCTCCGTTTCTTTAGCTGCAACGGCTGCAGACGCATGTTTACACTTTCTTTTGCTTGACTTCACGTACCTTAGTCCGAAAGAAAGAAGTATAGAAGTCAGAATAGTCTTCGGGAAAAGAGTTCCGAAGAGGACTCATCTTCCTTGTAAAGCCGCAAGGATGTCCCACTATCGAATAAAAGAGAAAGGAGCCAAACCACTATTACACTATTACTGGAAGATCTATTCCTATGAATCAAAGTCAAATCCGAATCCGCTTTTCATTGGCTTTGTCTCTGCTATTGGACGATGAGAGGAGTTCTTCCCTTATCTTCTATGCTCAGGTAAGAGAGATGACTGAGATGGGAAGAAGGGGAGTTGGAAAAGCACGGCATTAGATGATGGATCACCTTCCTTCCTTAAGGGGATGGAGTCAGGGATAACATTCGATTAGGGCAAGCAGGTCTGTTAAAGTAAAAGCAAGGAACTGATAGCCATAGGCTTGAGATGAAGAGTTCCGCCCTCAGGGAATGTAGTCTCGGGATGAATGCCCGAAAAAGCAAAGTAAAAGACAGAAGAAAGGGGCCGAGGAAGAACCTGAGATCATGGAGTTGGAATAACATTCTCATTCATCAAGAACTGTTCTTCCATACTGTCCTATGGGAAAGAAAGACTGTAGGACTGTAGCCATCTTCGGGTCGGGACAGAAAGAAAGGAAAGGGATGAGATAGGACGAGCTAAGTCTGCAGCAGAGTAGAATTCAACCTTCTATCCTCGCGATAGGGCTATGAAATCAGTCGTTCCACTTCAAGTCCTTTTGCCATCAGCAAGCTCTAGGGGTGGGCTGCCCGTCTTTCAGTAATCACAAGCTATCACGGAAAGAGAAAGACGGTTTAAGGAAATTCCAAAGATCGGGGCTAAGAAGTTGGAGGAGGGAAAGCCCCTACTAAAAAAAAGGGATTGATATATTACTAATCAGGCCCCAGTCAAAGGCTGAGGAAGGGACCCAGCAAGTCAAGTCAAATCCGAAGACGACCTTCATTTGATAAAGTAAGAAGATATTGATTGGCAAAAGCCCATTGTCAGAGAGATGAAAGAAAGCAAAGGATTCGAGGAGTCATCCCATGATCTAACCGGGATAAAAAGAGAAATAAACGGAAAAAGGAGAGAAATAGAGGGAAAATAGGTCCCACTTACTATTCATGGCCAGCTGTTCCTAATCTTCCCTTCCTGTGTTGTCCGGTTGAAAAGGACAGTCAGAAGAGGAGCGTAAAGCCAACGCCACTCTCACATAGGATCGGGGGAAGAAGGTCTGAGGCAAGGAGTGATTTATCGTTGATCAAAGTAAGTAGCCAACTTCTCCCTGTTGATAGCACAGGAAAGAGACAAGGGCGGATTCTTGCAGCCACTACTATTGCTTGCTACTACTCCTAGCGTGGAAATTTGCCCGGGATAACTTAACATTTTAAGAAAATATGTGCGAACATTCCTTGGACTCTTCAACAGATTCATTTCCTTGCTATGCTACGCACCTCTATTAATGGGTATGACTACAAAAGAGGAAGAAGATGAGCTAGAAGAGAAATTCCCGCTGCTGGCAATAAGCTAATGGATGACGAGAATCGTCACTCGTCTTATGAACTCTAGGCTTTCTTGCCCATAGTCTACCGCTTCGCTCCTTACTACAGGAAGAAGATTACTACCAACATCAGTGTACCGGCGGAAAAAGCAACTTACATCCTTGCATATTTTATTCATAATAAGTTAAGTAGCTATCCCTGATCCAGAAAGTGGTACTATACTAAGACTAAGTATAAGTAGTAACTCCGAGCCAAAGGGAAATACTATTTCGAAGGTAGAAAGCGAGAGTCGAGTTCCTTATTAGAGTTGAGTCTTTTCCAACCATTGGAAGTTCTCCTGAAGACATTAGGAGTTTTAGTGTTCTTAATCGAGGTGGAGTAGCTTTCGATGTCGTACCAGCCTCAAAAAATTCTATCCATTCAGCCGAACCAATTGCAGTACTCGGATCTGAGCGCATAGATCTCTCTCTGGGCCTATCTAATAGCATATCTGGAAGTGATAGGTTATGATGACATCTTTTCTGGTATATCAGTTGGCGCTCTAGCTCTAGAAAAAGGAGCTGTAGTTCTAGTGAATGCTTATTGATTTTTTATTTGATTTTTAATGCTCCTCTTCGAGCAAGTTCTTTCATACCTTCCCCTGTTAGCGCTTTCTTCCTAAACAATCAAAGAAGCAATTTCTCTGTTCGAAATCAAGCTAAAGGAAGTTCCACCATCAAAGATGGCGGTAGAACAGCTAGCAAGAGGTGCCCAGGTACCATTAACAAGCTCATGAATTTGACTTTCAAGCGAACCTTATGGTTTTAGAGTCCGTTTGAGTATAACCCTTTCTAATGGTTATCTATACTTTAGAAAAAGGGCTATCTCTCTTGCTTACCTTTCTTGCTTGCGTTCCTACCTACTTGCTTGCTTTCTAGCCCTACTTTCCCGATGCCAATGCCCTTTCTGTTCTCGAGTCTTTGCTATCTTCTGCCATTCCTCGAGTACTAGCACTTTGAAATGGTTAGACCACTGTCTTCGAGTCCGGTTGAGAAATAGCGGATTTGAGTACCGGGAAGTAAGTATGAGTAAGGTCCGGGTCTGGTTGAGTAACTCAGGATGAAGAGAGTCCTTTATTTCTAAAGTATGAATAAATAGTAGACATGTAGCTGCTTTTAGGTATTGAATCCCTGGCCGGGAAGCGTGAACGATAACATGAGTCTTTAAGGAAAGAGTTACCCCGTGGGTTGTCCATTCTTTCGGGTATTCACTCAAAAATCATTGAATTGAAAAAGGCGACTTGGCCTACACCTTACCCTCTTACTATGGTCACTATGTATTCTATTTATTCCTCTGTTCATAGGTATTTCATACATTATCCAACTCTTAACTTAGTGGAAAGCAGCAAGGAGAGCAGCAGTTATTAAGGAAACAATAACTCTTAGGCAAGGAGTAGCCTCTTTCGAGATGCGAATCATAGCTATCAGTTCAATCATTAGCTAAAGGGTGAAGTCCAAAGCTTACAGAAATATCTTTCTAGAATTCATTGCATCAGGAACAGAACTCCCAGCTTTCGGGTCTGGAGGTAAATTCACTAAAGCAAGCGCTCCCCGAAGAGGTTTATTTCGAGTAAGCTTGTTACATTGCATCAAGGCATGTTTTTTACGAGTTTTTTTGAATTGGAGAGGACACTTCTCTTCTTCACCCAGAGAAGCCTGGGCTTGAGGGTCATACAACCCTAAAATGTTGGGTTGTTTACTTACTCCCGACCCTGACCCTGAATCAAGGTGTGGATTCGACCGGCTGGTTCACCAGTGGGTGCCTTTATTTAAGTAGAAAGTCTTAAATAGGAACGTTCAGCGATTGAATTGCCTTCAGTCAATCTAACCAGCTAAGCTACCTTTCTAATTAAGAAAGGGCAGTTCCGTCGATTCCCAATCTCGAAACAGAGAGTGCGAAGTCACAAGCTGATGAGCTATGTGTGAAGTTAAAAAAGCCAATTAAGAAAGGTTTTTATCACTTACTTGATAGAGTAAGGAAGATGGCATCGAATGCAAGCTGCTAGAGAAAGCCCTGCAATTGACTCAGCTTTTAGGGAGGGAAGGATTTGATTTGGCAAATAGTTTATTTAAAATGGCTTGGGCACAAGAAAGAGGTCTTACCCGCTACGCCAGCAAAGGTACCCGAAGAATTGCTTTTCTCTTTCGACTGGGAACAGCTTACCTTTGGTGCTTTATATTTATATAAGTTGTAGTTGATCCCGTAGAGGCAAGGGCGCATCGAGTTAGCATCCCGCCATTCATGCCATGCCTTGTCAGCTAGGCTAGTTAGCTAATTCCTTACAAGACAATCGAATCTGCGATGATGCGCGTAATCGATCTCTTATTAGCTTATTCAAAAGTCATTTCGTCAGGAATGGGTCATGGAAGAGAAGAGAACCATAAATAAAGAAGTACAACCGGTGCTTTAAGAAACGTATCGATAGATACCCATGGATCCAAGGCAGTTTTAAAGTACCATTTACAGTACTTTAGCCACAGCCGAAGCTTTACTTAGATAAGGCTAGCTGGATGTGGAGCTATATCTCCTACTAGTGGATCAATAAAGGCGACTAGAGAATCTATAACTCTCGAACGAGAAGAATCAATTCAACAGCTTTAGGTGAATCAACTGAGCTGGGTTTCGATAATTATTTCGGTCAACCGAATCAACCAGCACTGGATCTGTATCCACCCCCGGACTGGTACTAAAATAGGCTCAGCAACTGGAGGATCTGTATCTGACTTTCTATCTTTTGGATCTGGAACTAGTGAATCTGCGGGCAAGATGCTGCCTCTCTAGCTGCTGTTGGTAGCTATGCATTTGGCATAAGAAAAGGATAACAAATTGGGACAGGGTAGTGACCGCAGAAAGAGATAATCAACTTTCTGCGTCAACTGATGCGTCTTCGGATGCTTTTGAAACTGCGTTTGGTTAGGCTGAGCTCTATCACTCAGAAGCTAAAAGCTGTCAAGGCTGCCCTTAAAGCTTGGAATCTTCTCGCAGGAGGGCAGCGAGCATTTAGTGTGCAGGTTAAGGAAGTCGATATACGGACTCAAAAAGCTTCCCGTCAGCGGTACCTCAAATTCCATGAGGTGAGAATGACCTTTGGGTTTAAGGAAAACAGTGTTGATCAGTGTATATACCTAAAGGTCAGTGGGAGCAAGTTTCTCTTTCTAGTCCTATATGTTGACGACATACTGCTTGCTAGCATGTTGCACGATACGAAGACATTCCTCATAAGGAGTTTTGAGATGAAGGATATGGGTGAGAAACATATGTCATTGGCATTGAGTTTCTATGATTTTCCCGAAGCATCTATAAGCAAAGCCTAAAAGGGGCAAGCTTTCTTCTCATTATCTCTTTCTAGTTAGAAGTTTCAATCTCTTTTTGCGTTCTGGTGGAATATACCTATAAGGTTTTGCTGTCCTGACGAAAGAGAATTGAGATAAAGAACGGACGGATAGTGCAACACTCGAGTTAGTGCTTTTAAAAGGAGAGCACTCAACTTATTGTTGAAGATGAACGACTGCTAGTGCTAGAAAGAACTGTTACAGGGGTAGGCCAACTTACGACTAAAAGGTTAAAGGCTCAACCACAGCCTGGCCTGGCGGATTTCTTATTCACTTCCTTAACTTAAAGGAGGGGAGCCGATCTTCTTATTTTCCTATTCCAGCTTGGCAGTGCTTCCTGCTGCTTGATAACTTGCTTGACTGGAATGAGACTAACTGCCCGGTATACAAACCTTGCTTGGTTGACTGCCGATCTACGACTAGGGATCTTCTAGCTAATCATTCCATTCTAAAGCTGTTAGCTAAGCATGTCAGAACTCAATTCCTGGTATGAAAGTCAGTGGTAAGAAGACTAGCTCGGGCTTTCAAGTGTGAAGTAGGTCTTGGATTCGGCATTAGCGGTCAAAGCATTGATTCTAAGCCAGTCCAGTCTATTAGCAAAGAGCGATTCTTTTTTTCTATTTAAATGCGATTGCGATCTAGAGGCCTTGCTTATTGAATTGAAGCCAAGCCACCTAGGGAGTCAAAAAGATATAGTTAGTATGAGAATAGAATAAAAAAATCCGATAGATCATACAACAGGCATCATTCTAAGAAGCGGAGCCTAGGGCAGCTCTTTCCCTCTCAATCTGAACCGGCTGAAGAGGAATTCTTCCCGGCCAAACTAACATATCAAGTTTCTCCCGAAACAACGGATTCCTCACCCGCAGGAGCCCCAAGTAACGAATCCGAATGCCTATCTCCCGTTTAATAAGACTTATTGGAATGGAAGAAGGAGAAAAGTATCAAGCTGTCTTTGCTTTGCGCACCGGCACAGCAGAATTCGAATCCGCTGGCTCAGATGAGTGGCTCTTGGCTCACTTCCTTGAGCTTGAGAGAGAAGGCCAAGAAAGAAGTGATTAAGAGCACTTTCGAAGTAAGTATCCGCTTTGTTTTATGGTCAATATCATATCCAGATCCACCTTAGTCAGAGTTGCATCTTCTAATACAGAATATCTGGTCTTACAACCTATTCGGAGAATAGTTACCTTAGGTTAGACGGCTTCTTGGACGGAGCAAGTGAGGTGTAGCGTTAGGTGACCCGGAAGCCACGCGCGGCGGCTTGTAGTTTAGGGGGGCGCAGGTGTGGATGAGTCTCCTTGAAAAGAAGAGCTCTAAACCCCCTGTTAGCTCACTTGGTCGTGTCCTGTGGAGACAGCCCCCAACCAGGACCAGGAAGGTTACATAAATTCTTGAAATGAACCTTACCCTCTTTGACAAGTTGTTCCGACTTAAGGCCATAAAGTGGCAGAAGATCTTGGAAGGTCTTCCACTACTTAAGATGGTTCTTAATCGAGTCATCTTGGTAGTGACCGATGGTCTCAACAAAGAGCTCTATGTCGGAGTGCACTTGTTTGCTAAGGAGGTGATCAGGCTTGTCCGGAAATCTGGTTTCTTGTTCACTGCGCTTTACTTAAATGTGCTGTGTCATTGCAGCAAGCTTATGCCCCGGAAAACAGGCCTCTTGCCTTTTCCTGTCTCGTTGACGAGGTCAGGGTATCAACGGATTATCCCGTCTTTCCATCGTAGTAAAGTCGGAAAGATGAGACGTTCGACTTACTAGTGAAACTCTACTTAGCATTCTTCACTCTTGCAAGGGCTATACCCTTAGCCAAGAGATTGACAAATAAAATAAAGTAGTAGAAAATCAATAGTGAGTCCGACGGACTCTGATCAGATGGTAGATGTCGTTAATGACATAACTGCCGACTGGGAGAGTCTAATTCGTACCTATGTACCTCGGATTGGCTCCATCCCCATGTGTCGGGGGATCAGATGGAGTCCGTCTTGGAAGGCCGTCCCCCTGTAATTCGGAGAAAGCATCGTAATCGTACCGCTAAAAAAACAATCCATAGGAGGAAGGGTCTCCTCTACGTATTGTTCATGTGCTCACGAATTGGATTCGAACCAATATTCACCCTCTGGGTTCACTTCCCTGTTAGTGGATCGTGAGTGTCTGTCGTCCTCCTCATTATAGTCCTCCTAAAATCAATAGCATTTCGTCGGAATACATCCTGTCTTTCTTTTTGGTGGCCCACGGACATAGAAAAGAAGGTTCATACTTTTAGAAATCATTTTCTTCTTTTCTTCGAACGCGAAACAAAAGGGCCACTCAGAGATTCTATCTCCCTCAGAATAGCAGCAAAATGGCGGCTCTGAGCCCCATGGTCGGTCAAATCCTTGAGAATTTGATAAAGTTTTCGATTGCGATAACGTCTACTTTTACTATTCATCGTAGTTGTTAAATATATTTCTACCCCTTCTTTTATATCCTTGTTAGACATGTCGCGTAAGAAATTGATTTTCTTCATTTCAATAACAATTTCTTCGCTCTTTATTAAGGCATTGGCATAACTCCGTTCTAGGTTGTCGTTTTTATATTTTTCAATCTGTCGCAATTCTTCGCTATAATCCCTGACAGCCCGACCCTCTCCTTCTAAAGCCGAAGGACCAGGCTGATCCAGGTTTTCGTTTTCAATTGGAAAAAAAGGGAGCCCGCCTTCTGGGGCAGGAGGTGGATTGAACCCCCCTGACATTCCTCCCGGCGCATGCGGCAAAAATGGAGCAACAGCACGACTAAGGTCGTCCATGAAAAGATATCCGAAGAATTTGTAAAAAACAAGAATACACACAATTAGCAAATGTAGTAGAAGCCGCCTTTTTGGAACATTCTTCAAAAGTGGGAAAGAATAACGAGAATTACGCAGATTGAAACAAAATCTCAAATAAATAGTAATAGTCGCCGAATAGAAGAAGAAATTTGTGATTTGCCCGTTCCTAGTCGTCATGAGATTCCGAATTTTAGCTCCTCCTCTATCTCTATTGATCAGAAGCATCCGGCAGCGCCACGCCGGGTATCAAAACCGTTATATGAGGATCAAACCACCCCCGGTCGTTCTTATAGTCTCTGGAATCGCTTTCAAAGCGGATTTAGTCTTCCTTTTTGCTTTCCATTGAGTGTAAAGTTCCAGAATGTTGTCTGTGGATTTCTAACAAAGGAATGAAAATCCTTTTATGCCATTTGATTAATTCTAATTCCGTGCTGCTCGCCACTCCCCGAGGCCAAGGACGGGGTCGAACCGTCATTCCAGGATTTGCAGTCCGATACATTTCCATTATGTTACCTAGCCAAACCCGCCACCTCATGTGCCAAAGTAAAACGGTTGTTCTTCCTTCCCCGCTCCCTCTTTTTCTACATATGCGGTGGCGGGCGGAGCACTCTATATGACCGGCGGCGGGTTACCAGAGAAGAGGGGACAACTTCTTTCTCCCTTGCCTTGCTCCATTTTCCTTTTCTGATTGAAAGTAGCAAGCCACTCCACTACTGGTACAGAGGCCAGAAGTTTGCTTCCTCCATATGTTCAGGCAAAGAACATCTAGAAGCTAGCTTTTGTCTTGTAAGCTACCATGCCTATATAATAGAATTTTGCTTACCATGGTCTTACTAAAAAAAGTAAATAAGAAACCCCAAGTGACATGGCTTTTCACTATTCCTTATTCCTTTCCAGAGAAGGTTGCTCATCCAGCCCAGCGGATCCATTGTTTATGCGGCAGTGCGATGCAGCTGAAAAACGGGGAAAACTCCAAACAAAAAAGGGCCTTGCTTGTTTACATTAAATATAAGTTTTAGAAAGGGGCACCCCTACCCCCTAAATTACAAGCTAGCGCGCAACGGCTTTTCAGCCGTTGTTGCTTGCTGCTTTTTGCAGGCTCGAAAATCTCTCTTTCGCCTCTCCTCCCTGTCTCCATTCTGGTTGATTCGCTTCTTCCTTCGCGCAAGCGCTTGGTTCGCCCCTTGTTGTGTTGCATTTTGTGATCCTCCGCTCCTATCTCTTAAAGCTGCGTTTTTCGGATAGCCGGGATCCGACGTAGATTTCCGATTTATTTAAATGTCAGCTCCAGGTTTTGGGCGGCCCATCTGGTTAGTTCAGCTATCACTGCTGGAAGCCCCTGCGGTTGTTCGGCTGCGTACTCCCCGTTCGCGTATCTCACACTCCCAAAGCATCTCTTTTTTTTTCATATTTCACTACCCATAGGTCGGCTTCGTGCAGATAGATGTTTGCCGGGGGAGATTGGTGCTCCTGAGGTATGCCCTTCCGGTGGGTTGTTATATTCTCTGTCTATTCCATCCAGTGCCCGCACTGCGTCAGAAAATCTTCGTCTTCGATCTCTCTTCGCAACGCAATAAAGAAGTCAAACAGTTTCTCTCGGCATCTGTCTTTTAAGTCATTGATCTCATATCTATAAGCAGGGGGGTCTGCGTTCACTATTAAGCCTACGCCCGTCCATTCCTTTCAAGCGCCCTTAGACTCGTTACGCTGTTCGACTGAACGACTTAATGTTTCAGGGGTGGCTCGAACGAACAAGCAAGGGACTGAGCGCACGTTAGCGAAAGAACAAGCAAGGGCCCGAGCGCGCTAGCGTCTCAAGCCCTCGAGCTGACGCTCGAGCCGCTTCGCACGTTGCGCCTTAGCTTCGCGCATCCGTTTTCTTGCTCGTTGCGCTTCCGCGCAGGAGTTTGATTGCGTCACGCACATCCGTTTTCTTGCTCGTTGCGCCTTAGCTATTGAGTTTGATTGCTGGGGCGAAGGCGCTCTATTCGGTCGGAACCCGGTTCGAGAACCTTATCTCTCCCTTCACCAACCAGCAATCAGCTCTTATCCCTTGGTGTGGTGTCAAAGCAAAGGGCGAGTTCCTTTCTTGTCTTGCCCAAAAACTTTCTTTATTCTCATTGGAGAAAGACTCTCCCGCGGCAAGGTTTTACACATAGGGCCAGCTGCTTTCTTTATCTCGCTTGCCGTTAGTCCGTCTAGCGCCTTTCTTTTTGTTGGGGTCCGTCCCGGGGCTTAGACCGCTTGGGTTAGATTTTATAGTCTCGAAGGCAGTCAACGTGTCAGCCATTCCTCTCCCATTAGACTTGTAAATCCTTTGCTCTTTTTCCTTCTCTCTTCCAGTTCTCTCCCTCTACTTTATTTGACAGGGGCGGAGAATACCACTCTATCCATAACAAGAATACAGTAGCAATTCAGTTTCAAATGGTTTGAGCTTGGAAGCAACCTACTATCTATCGATAGGCGAGAACAGACTGCTATTGGCTGCTTTGCCTATCTATTCTATTATGGCCGGCTTGGAGACATCAGAGGAAGACCATCATTTCTATCCGGGTACGATCATAGCTTCATTCATTCGTTCAACCTTGGGGATAACCATTAGTATTGAGGTCAATCACCACACCACCTCTATCCTACATACGACATTACATGACGCGAGAGTGCATGGTCAACACACACCTAAAGCGCCTACGTTCCGCTTGCAGCCAATACAACCACAACCTAACTTGCACGAGATTCAACAACCGAAACTACTGGTAGTCCCGAGGGGACGGCATCCTCCTATAATAGTTAGCAGTACTGAACAAGCGAGTCATCGGTCGGGGGAAAGAAAAGGACCGCCTTTAAAAAGAAAAAAAAAGGAATCGCTTTCATTAAAGCCTTCGGAACAAAGGTGATTCTGTTCATGCTTCAGACGATCTGGCTAATTATATATACTTATCTCTAATTATATACTCTTCTTCTATTAGAAAGGCGAACCTATAGGCCTGTTTTAGCGCGTTTCCAAAGGTAACCGGTTAGGTTTACAAAGGAAACGCTACTAAGGACCGGGTGAAGAATGAAAAACGTCCGCTAACGCCCACGGGATAAGATCTTTTTTAGATCAGCAACGAATTCTTGTATCTACGAAGAAAGATTTCTCCCCGGGTTCAGACCCTAAATGCCATACCTTGCTGAAGGCGATTCACGATAGAATCGCGCATAGTTCCGTTTGACCGAGATGTGAATGCCCGTGATCTGTTCGGTATAGTGATGGATTTCATGGCCGACGTCTAACCGGCACGGATACGCCGACATGAAACGAGTTCCCCCTTTAAGTAGGGGAGGAATTTCTTTTCTTTCGTTCTCGGACGTTTTGTTCGATTCCGGCACTTGCGTTCTCATGCCCGGAACCCTCGCGATTGATTGGGAGAAAGAGCGAAAGCGAGAAAGATGGATTGTTATCCATCGGAAATCGATAGGAATTCCCCGGGGATTGCCTTATAATAGATGTTCTGTCTTTCATTATTAACAGGAAATCCCATGCTAATAAGAAAAACGAGCGATTGCTAGTCAGCTTTCATTTTATTCAATATAATGGTAGGGGCTGAGGCTCTGAAGGCTTTCCAACTTGCTTCAATTAGGGAATAGCGCAGATGGATCAATCACGCGGCAGCGTCCTCCAACTTGCTGTCCGCTCCCCTTCACTTTCTTTGCTGGACGGGAAGATGCGAATCGCGAAGGCCTTCCCACCACGCGAAGTTCAAACCTCGCTGGAGAGAGAAAAGCGAATTGAAAACCGGCCTCAAATCCCTTCGCAATCGAAGGTGAAAGCGGGAAAAAGACGACGAAACCCTTCTTTCTTTGTCAGCCGACTTGAAAGGTGCTCTCAGTGTACCGCCATACGCACCCAGACATTAGACCAATTGTGGCTGGCCCAACAGTTTCCAGAATGCCGTTGTCATGATGTTGATCCGGCTTCTGCGACTACGGCAGTAGCCTAGCTCCGAATACGCGCATTGGAGCTCTTCGCTCGATGTCCCGGATCGCTCCGTTGTAAACCGCTGTTTCGTCGGGCGGTGGCTTATTTCTAACACCCCCCTTACTAGATTAGATCAAACAAATAAAGCTCCATTGAATGAATCAACTTCTCCCTCCCGAACAAGGGTCAATGGCTCGGGGAAAAGCCTATCTCAGTGATGTTCAAAAACGGGAAAAGCGTCGTTCGAAAACTCTAAAGCAAGAAAACGGATGCAGCAATCAATAACACTCCTCTCCCTATCGGGAGAGCTACATAGTAACCTCTCGCTTTGCTCTTCGATCTCGCTACTCGACTGTTAAGGAGAGGGCTTAACGCTCCTCTCTGGCCGGTGCTTCTTTCTTTTTCTGCCTTACCCTTCTTTTTCTTTCTTCCTCTTCCTGCTGAGCCAATGAGCTAAGCTCCATCCAATCAGGCATGAAAGAAAGCGCGAATTCAAGAATTCAACCTCTCAAAGCTTTTACCCTTTCTTGATCTTAGATTAATAACCCGTTGAAGCACAGGAGCTCAATTAATTGGTGCAGGTGCTTGGCTATCGAATCAGCAGCTAAGGTAGCAGACTGATTTGACTTGATGACCTGGTATGATCATGAACTAGAATGTTCTATTGAATGAGATATAGCCGTAGATCTCCCAGTGCCCACTCTTCGATCTCCCATCGCATCGGTTCCTGAATATCGACTCACTCTTGCCCGCCCTTGATAGACTAAAGGCTGAAGACCGAGTAAAAGGGCTGGCTGGCAAGGCAAAGCAAAATTGCATAAAATAGTTTAGCGTAAGAGAAGAAAGCTGCTAGCAGAGGGTGGATAAGTTTATAGTTCATGGATTGATCGAGTTTCGTTCTACTTTCGACTTATCTCGATTGGCTTGGTGTTCCGTGTACTGACGGTTAAGATACAAGATCGAAAAGAATGCATTGAGATGCCCAAGAGAAAAGGAACGAGGGGAAGAATCGACGAGAACATCAAATCGTGAATGAAAAACCTTAAAACCCGATAACTAGGGAGACGAAGGTCAGCTCCCCACCAGTGAAAGCTGGTGTCTTCTGTTCATCTTGTTTAACTAAAAATATCGTAAAGAAAGATCGTAAGTAACTTAGTGCAAAATCACGCGGCGGAGATCCGCAAAGGCAACCAACCGGAAGCCTGGGGCTTAGGACAAGGAGCGTCCGGAGTCTCTTAAACGACTAAAAAAATTACTATGATGAAAAAGATACTTCGCCCCTTCTCTCCTCATCTGAAACTCTTTCTCTATTCGTTCCTAATCATTATTCCAATACTAGGTATGTTCTATTGTCTTTGTAGGATACTCGGCTTTGATTTGAGTCTTATTTGGGTCAAACTGAAATCCATGCTCCTTTTGAGAGCGTTCCGCCTCCTCTTTAGTCATCTTGTTGGCTGGGAGGTGCCCTTTTTTGTTCTTTGTATCGTCGGTTCGGTAGTGGGTTCCTGCTTTCACATGCTGGGTTCGGAATCCGCTTCCGCCGCTGCGGCTCCTTCTGAGCCAAGTGAAAACCAAGAGGGAGGGACTTCGTTACTGGGAAGCACGGCGCAGCAACCGTCGGTCGTCCCTTCCGGCGGATCGACCGCGGGCGTGTGGACACGGTTCGAGGAGGATGTCCTGTTGGAATCGGGCGCATCCAGTTCTAACACTAACCCGTCGGTAAATCAACCGCAACCGGGTGAACAAGCTATGCCTCCCGTAAATCCCGTTGCTTCCGGGGAGGCGGAAGCCGGTCCAGCGCATGTCCTTCCTCTTCCTTATGACGAAGAGGAAGTGATAGGTGGAGATTCTGTGCTCTCCATCCAGAGCCGTCTTTTGGCAAAATATGACTTTCCATCCGCCGAGCAGATAGAATGCGCGCGGATTGAGGCCCAAAAGCGCTTCGAGATCAAGGTGGATATCATCAGGCAGATGACACCCCTCGATCCCGAAGGAGATTGGGAAGGCCGAGGTGCTCGCGCTCTCGATAACCCGCGGACAAAAACTGGGGAGCCGTCATATGCCAGACTCTGTCAAATAAGAGACAGTCTCTCTAATGAGGGGATCCAATCCCCGTTCTTTTTTGATTTGAGGGAAAGGGTCTTTTTGCGGAAGGAGAATTCGGATGACGAGTCACAAGCGTAAAACACACTAGGCTTTAGTCTCCCTCGGCATCTGCAAGGCCCGTTCCGGATAAGGAAAAACCCAGAGATTGCTTCGACTCAGAAATACAGAATTACCGCCTAGAGTGCAGCCTGCCTGTTGAAGACCGTAACGTTTGTAACTCAGTGCTCCATACGGGGAAAATGAAAACAGAATTCGTTCGGATCCTCCCACATGTTCAATCTTTTTTTAGCGGTTTCCCCAGAGATCTTTATCATTAATGCAACCTCTATTTTGCTCATTCATGGAGTTGTATTTAGTACCTCTAAGAAATATGATTATCCACCGTTAGTCAGTAATGTGGGTTGGCTTGGATTACTTAGTGTTGCGCGCCTAGGGGGGCAGCGCGCTTTGGGATGCGGAGGAGCGAAGCAGCTCGAACGAACAAGCAAGGGCCCGAGCGCAAACGCGCGAAAGCAACAAGCAACGGCCTGAGCTAGCGCGAAAGCCGTTGTGCTTCCGACGCACAGGAGTTTTCTTGCTTCCGACGCACAGGAGTTTTCTTGCTCGTTGCGCTTCCGCGCATCCGTTTGATTGCTAGCCGCACATCCGTTTTCTTGCTGGGAGAGGAGCAAAAAAAGCCCAGCTCCCTAACCTAATGCGGCACCGGGTTCGGACCGCAGGGAACCGTAGCATGGGAGGACGTCTAATCCTTTTGCCGCCGCAAGGCTGTCTAATCGTACGCAGCAGGCTCGAATACCCCAGGTTCTGGAAGGCACATGAGTCCGAACGCTATGTTGAATGTGCGACCGACACTACACTACGTAGGTACCTGTGCAGGTGAGGCGTCGGTCGGTCCTAGAAACGGCGGCAGCTAGCGAGGAGTTAACGACCGGACGTGCTGCAACCTAGGGATCACCAGGCAGCTCTTTCGCTCTATAGGGATCGGGGGGGCATAGCACAATTCTTCTTGGAGGAGGGTTGGTTTGTCCGGGTGACTGATCCTGCCATAATGTACTCCTACCTATATATAGCACCGGCAACCGAAGTCGAGCATACATACGACGATCTTCATGCGTGAATAGCCGGGAGGAAAGAAAGGGCGGTAGATGATAATGAAAAAGGGCGCCGCGTCTGGACGGGCGGGCGAAACGGCGCTTTACTAACGCCTAAAGTCTTATGGTCTGATAATCTGCAAGAGAGAGTCACTCTCTCCCAAGGAGATCACACTACAGGACCAGGTGATTAGTCGAGATGAGCTCAACGACCAATAACCTTATGACCCTTGCGAGTTTCCTCGCTGACCCAATCTATTATACGAAACATAACACCAAACCTAAAAGTAGAAAGATCTACCTTAGGCGCGTGCCAAGTCCGTATAAAGATTGGTGGGTCAATGAAATCCTGCAAGCTAACACAGGGATCCATCGCTATCTGGACGTACCATTTTAGGTAACTCAGATAGGACCGCATCCACCCCTGATATAGAGACCATTCAAGAAAGTCTCTATGCCCGGGATATGCGAAGGCATCGAGTGGTGGTTCAACAGGATCACGGACACGAAAGTGTTCACGTAACCGTTGGATAACTGCACCGATGACTTCGGGTGCTGGAACCCATCCAAGAGGACTGAGAGTGGTGACCTGTCGTTTAATAGATAGCGGGGATACATCCACCGAACATCTATTAAGACGAAATCGCTTGGCATACTCACATGCCCCCGTTGGAGAAATGAGAGATTTCGACTCCCAGCTCATTAAGCAGAGCTGTATACTCTCGGGCGACGCTATCATCGGCGATAACTATATCGTCGCCTAAGATAGCATAGTCGCAAAACTTCTTCCCTGGATAGCACTGTTCAGCCGCGAACCACACCAACATGTGATGTGATAACGCGAACAGGGGCCACGAGGAAGAGTACCCCAGGGGTTGACCTGTGACGAAACACACATTCGTATGTTTCTTCACGAATGTGACGTCAAAGACATTTGTACCAAGAGTCGAATTAACGACGCGTCATGCAAATGACCGGTCAAACAGAGACTGCATCAATTCGAATAACAACAGAAGTGGCCACCTATCTGTGGCAGCTTTCAAATTGAGTATACAGTCGATGTAACGCCTTTGAGTCGATCCAGAGGGGCGACCTGATCAAAGGTCCCATCGGTCGGAAGACCTTTGAGAACTTTGGCAAGCCACTCATGGACCGGGTACAAAAGACGCTGATTGATATAGTTACCTATAGCAAACACGCGTCTTTTCCCGGCTCAATAAGAAATTTCTTAATGGGGTCCATTGCAAATCTCACATAGCTTGGCCACAGACATCCCTGAGAGAACTGCTCACCTTCCTTATGAACGAAGTTTATAAGAAAGGCGAAGCCAGCTAACTCATAAGGCAGACAGGTGAAGGACGACGGAAGTGCAAATCTTTTGAGGGATTTGCCATCCTTGTCCCCTGAACGCCTAAGAAGTCTGTGAAACCAGGCCTGTGAAGGGACGGGCGGGCGGAATGGATGAGCGAAAGGTGCCATGCCATGGAGTGAGGAATATCCCGAGTCTCATGTAAGACAACTAAATGCACCTCGAGGTGCTGCCGAGGAACTGGGGGACCTTCTCGAGCACAGGATAGGCAATTTCGAGATAGAGCTAGCCTTTTCGTTATGGGGAATCAATGCTCCGGGCCGAATAGAATAGAGCTTACCTCCGGCACCTGGCTTTCTCCGGCGCATATTAGCTTAGCTGCGATTAATAGGCCGGTTTGGCTTCCTCTCTGGCGGCCACTTACCTTACCCACGCTACACTCCCACTCCAAGCTACGCCTGCTGAGCAAGATGCATTTCGATTTCCTCTTCTGTGGACGCACCGGAATATGATCCGGGACGGGAAGAGAAAGACTTTATTGGCGGGCTTTCTCTCGTAAAGCCAAAGACGCCCCAAGACAAGGGGGAAGGGGACATGATCAATAGAACCTGGCTGGATCCGGGCTGGGATAGTGACGCCCATTCCTAACCAGAAAAGGTTCGCTCATGCTGGAGGGAGCATCCCCACTTAGTGATCGGTCCGCTAGTTCACGCAAATCCGAATAAGTTATCACGGACGAGCCACATGCAGGGAAACTTGCACGTGTGGTTCTGGCCGGGCTTTCCTGAGGTATCTAATAACCTTGCTTCTGCTCGCCGCTGGCGCACCTCTCCTAACTATTGCCCATTTATTCCGGAATAATCTTTTTAGGAGGGACAATTTTACATATTTCTGCCAAATCCTTCTATTATTAAGTACGGCTGGTACCATTTCGATGTGTTTCGATTCTTCCGAACAAGAGAGGTTTGATGCTTCTGAATCCATTGTATTAATTCCACTTCCTACTCGCAGTATGCTCTTTATGATCTCGGCTCATGATTCAATTGCCATGTATTTAGCTATTGAGCCTCAAAGTTTATGTTTTTATGTGATGGCAGCATCAAAAAGAAAGTCTGAATTTTCCACGGAAGCCGGCTCGAAATATTTGATCTTAGGTGCATTTCCCTCTGGAATCTTACTGTTTGGGTACGACCGGACAACTACCGATATCTAAAAATCTTCTTTCTTAGAATGTTGTTGTTAAATATATATATATCGTAAAACTCTCGGATCGGGATCGGGTATTACTTAGATGTGAAACTTGCAGACCTCATTGGTGATCTTACGGGGGGAACGAAATCAAAAAGAATATATAGACTTGTAGAGACCCTCTATGTAGTTGTCTATCTGAGGCGATCGATCTACATCTTTCCTCATAGCCCTGGGGCTCTGTCTCGATCTCCTACGTGCGAAATCTGAGGGACTAGTTCCTATGGAGATTCCCCTTGGTCTAATTCCACGCCTTATGACGTCTTTGATGGGAGGCCTGGCGTAAAGTGAAGATTGAGGGAAATAGAGAAAAATTCCCTTCTGGGGTATTCCGAAGGTGTAACCTAGGCAACGAAAGAAAAAGGGGCCCGATACTTCAACTAGAGGAGCGACCAGTTGGTTCACCAAACCCCGACCCAGCGTCACACGTTCTCCAGGTCCGAAGGGATCCAGTGCCCAACTACCGACTCCTTCCGGAATTGCGTTATCGGAGCCGAGCCAGGAATGGCCGTTAGTGGACACCCACCACTTTTCACCGGTTAGAGAGGCCCTCTTTAATACATTAAGAAAAGATGTTCACAGGGGCCAGAAAGACTCGGTCATAGGAACTTAGACCGCCTACGCGCTGGTAAACGAAAACCACCTCGACCGGATCAGAGTAAACAACAATGTCGAATCAGGCCGCCCCTTGCCTTGAAAGAATTCACAGGCGGCCACCAGCTTTCCCAAAATAAAATAAATAAGGGGAGATCTGCTGCTTACTGCTCACGGAAACATCCGACCTATACTATAGTAAAGTCGTCCGCGTATCTTTCTGATCTCCCTTCCTTCTATTTTTCAGATTTTTGGCTTTGACCAATTCAAGGTGAAAAAAAAAATGGGGTTGATGGTGTTGGCTAAAAAAGGGGAAGAGAGGAGAGCTTTGGGGTACGCTCACTTCTGCATTTTTGTTTAGGTTATCGAGATTATAAATCGCTCTTTTTAGTGGGGAGGAATAGTGCGTGAATGGCGGTTCTCAGACGAGGGAATCGTTCCTCTCTAAATAGAAATATAGGCTAGAATGAATGCTTCTATCGATAGAGCGCGTATAGAATCGTTTTTTTGCCTTTCCATTCCGTTCTTACCATATCATGGGCAGTTGGGTTGGAATCCGTGTGATGGTTCGAGAGTGGTTTCAAATATTCTTCGCATCCATCTTCGGCCTTGTGTTAGAAATGTCCCGCGGGACTGAGTTAGTGGGCGAGTCGTTTTTGGTAATTGACACCCGTCGCATTAGTTTCAATTCATATGTTACCATTCATAGTGAAGTAGCCCTCTTTTTGATGTCTGAGTGCCTTATTCTATCTATCAAAGTCCTTCTTTGTCTATAGCTCGGGTCAGTCCCCCATGGTCTGCTTTGATTTTCTCGAACAGTGCCGGTCCGCATCAGGGACTCTCGTGCGAGCCATACAACGTTCCCAGGCAGGAACTGCTCCTTTCCTTGAGCTCCCTATTTAGTTCCTCCCATCCCAGGCGTTGATCTCGCAACGGCCCTCCAGCATGTCCTCATATCGCGTCCGTCACCACAGCTGCGCATCCCCAGATAGATAGTTGCCATTGTGACTTGGTCGTCAAAATGGGCACGAACATAAAGTACTGTTCCATATCCCAAAAGTCTTCGATCCTTAGCATCTCGGGTGCCAACGAATGCCTTTGGTTTCGCTTGATTCGAACCATCTCCGTCGAGCCACTGCTTACGGCCTTCTGTAGTATGGGGACCTCGCCCCTACTCTCTAAAGCTTGCCACCCCTATAAGGTCACACAAGAAGGCTATTCGACCGACAAAACGTAGGAATTAGTGCGTGCTGAAAAATGGACTTTTCTTTCTAAGTGAAGGGCAGGAGAAAGAATCTGGCATCTATCTCGAGTTGCTCCCTTGAGCCCCGCTCAGGAGAATAGAAAGATTACCTGCTTTCTTCGAGTGAAAGTGTCTTTCTTCGGAAAATTCTTCTTCGATGAAATCAATCCAGCTCTTAGGCGAGCCCATAGGAGAAGACTTGAAAGCATCGGTACTCCAAATAGAAGGAGTTGGCTATGAGTTGCTTCAGGAACTCAATTAATTTCCTAGCTCCAAACCAAAGGCACGAGAGTTGATCGGGGAATCGAAAATGCTTCTTTGATTGTTTAGGAAGAAAGCGTAGCAGGGGAAGGGGATAGCACCGGTCTTTACTCTGACACTATTCTTCTTCTCGTTGATTCTTTAAAATCATTCCTTGCTCTGTAAGAATGTTCCAAGAGAGAAAGTCAGTCTTCTGACGTGACCAACCCTACTAATAAGGGTCACTCAAGCTATAGGAGTTAACTTCACTAGAGCTAGGGCAAGATTAAGACTAGTTTATGGTACCGCCTTATTAGTCTAGGTCTTCCGGAACTGAACTCACTTCAACTTATCGGTCTTACAAGCTTCGAACAGAGATCCGTCAGTAAACAACCTAGCCTTCGTCTTTCAATATTGAGAAAGTAGCCCAAGGGTGGCAGTCCAAGATTCCACTTACTAGGGTCAGCTAATCAAAGAAAGCCCCTCGGTGAACTAGGGACATGCCAACCGGCTGATAGCCACCAACGTATTTACCACCAAACGCTCTGCTGGATGACCATTCTCGTGACCCACAAAGAAAGTTAGGTGCTTCCCATGCCCAATCTCTCCCCTGTGAACCATTTTAGCATTTTCCCCTGCTTATTTTAGGGCAAAGCAGTCCGAGGGCACATACCAGGTACCTTTCTTTGTTGATTCAGTCCCCGACTGATATCTCCTTGACAAGTAACCAACCAGACTTATCTATAACCTTATTAGCCATCTAAAGCATCTATTTTTTTAACCAAAATCCCTTTTGCAACCCCGCGGGATACAAGACATTTCTCCAAAAGGATCTGGTTTTCTAGTAATAAGAAGAGTAGAAGAACCACAGCGTGCTGCTGACGCTGCTGCCTCACAACCCTATTACTGTTGCATCAGCAAAAGGTAGGACGGGCCGTACGCACTTGGTGCCCTAGTTTATCTCTCCGTTGTTACGGGAGACAGGCTGAGACTCAGGAGAGTCCGTTATTCTTCTTGTCAAAAGTCTCGCTTCCTTATTCTTTAAGGACCTCTTCTCTTCTCTGTGCTGTGGGACTGACCGAAAGCGTGTTCATGCTGGGTAGCTTCACAAGCCAGATAGCTCTTCACAAGCTGGGAATACCAGGGATACAAATTAAGCTTTTCAGGTTCAGTGTGGCCCCCAACTCCCGAAACTCTCGGTTCATCAAACCGGCCGATTCATCTAAAAGAGAACCTGGGTTGGCAAGGTACATGTACGACTAGATCATAAGGTAAGGCGAGGCCAACGTCTCTCAGAGGGTATGGTACAATCTATCATAAGAAAACGCAAGTTTCCGGCCGGGGATCATGCTTTCCCTTCCTACGATGATTGTTTAAGCCGCGGTAAACGCTTCTAGAACGCCCTCTGGCGGGAAGGAAGGTACTCTAACTCAAAGAAAGTGAAGGTGAGGGAATGCCGTGGCAAAGCAAGCAAAGGCAGTTCTTCCATCAGAGCACGTACCAGTCATTCTCCCAATCCCAGATCCTGATTGGGCGGTTGAGATAAAAAAGTTCTACCCAGGTGAAATAGATCGAGATTTGGTTCCAGGTCGAGCACCTGCATTCGTTTCTGGAAAAGCTGGTCAAAAACGAGAGTCGTCTTTTCCTTCGCGAAGAGATCCGGGGTCATTGTATTAGATACGTTATATCATCCATCCAACCGTCATCAGCCGGGTGCTTAGCAGGAGCAGGAATAGCATCGGCCTAAGCTTCCGCGGCTTCGTTGAGTTCTTCTATCGGTTCGTCTCATTACTTCCTTATTTAGCGGATTCTGATGGCAAGGATGCTAAGTTAGCATTGGCTGAGGAAAATCCAAGTGGGAATAGCCCCTTCCATTGCCTGAAAGCCAATAAAGAGTGCCTCACGTTCCCCAGCGTCGAAGGTGCGTAGCGCACTATTCGCTTTCAGTAAAGTAGTGTACACCGCCAACAAAGACAAGCAATATAGGGTCTTCAAGGAAGAGGTTAGGTCCCTAGCTTCAGAAGTGGGAGCAAAGCACTTGGCTAAATCATCATCTCCTTTCGCTGGCCGTCTAAAGTCAAGGTTTTTCTACAAAAACCAAGAAGCTGTGAAAGGATTGAATTCGGTTAGACCACTGGGGAAGGATCAATTCATTCATATCAGCTAATCCCAGGGTGAGAAAAAGCTTTCACTCTAGAAGCTAACTTTTCGTTACGCGGGGAGAGGAGCGAAAGCCACTCGACTGAAGGGAGAGGTTTTCTTCTCTAAATCTAAAAAGAGCCTCAATCTTTTTTATTATCGTATGGTGATGTTGAGAAAACACCTGTCTTTGTTTTCCAGTCCAAGGGAAGCCTCCGGGCAAAGGGTTCATTAGATCTTCTATTTCTCCCCGATTTTAAAAGAAAAGGAATGAGAATGGGAGCTGAGAAAGAAGGGAAAAAAGAGAGGCTCCTTTAGCTAGTCGATTCTGAAGTCTATCCTATTGTTTTTGGGAATCCCAACCTCGGAGTATGATAATCCAACTTCTTCTCAATCAATCGATTTCATCCACTGCCAAGGCATCTCATTCAAGTTCTTATTCTGTATCTCTTCCCTGACTCTGTAAAGCCGGCTAAACCTCCCTCCAAGGGCTGAACTCTTTTTCAAAGAACTGGCGAGATTCCCTTAACTGCAAATTCAATAGCACCGATTATGAACCCGGAAAGAGAGCACCGTCTACTCATACTGTCACACCGGCAACGACTTTCACTTTATAAATAGAAAGGAAGAGGTCATTCACCAACAGGAGGAGGATATGAAAGAAAGAGAGTACCAACAACCATTCCACTCGAGCGGAACTTCTAACTGAAGTTGCTCACCTTTTTCAGCAGGGTCTGGGCTACGGGGTCCTTTTTCTATCTTATGCATTCGGGGCAGGCTATTGGAAATGAGGAGTATCTTAGCGGAAGCCGTTACGTCAGCTTAACTAAGAGGCCTGATCCGTGCTAGCAGATTAGTCTCATCCTGGGCGACCTACTCTCCTCAGCTGTTGCTGCCGCTAGCGGTAGTCCCTTATGCCTACTCTACTCTATAAATCCAATCTATCCGGCAGCTGCCCTATTGTTATGAGTTTCGTATCATCAATATAATCAGTTCATTCTAGAGGCTTGTGAGCAATCTCAGTCAGCGTCTGCAAACTGACTCAATTTTTTGGCATAGTAGGTAATGCGTAGTCTTTTAGTGAGTCCAGCACATTCGGTATTTGGCTCGCCTACGCCGATCTTCATCAATAAGCTAGGTATTCCATCATTAGCAGTCGTTACGCCGACAAGTAAGGAAGGAAATAGTCAAAACGCTATGCCTCAGCTTGTTTACCCAACCAGACCTAGGACCAGCAATGCCTGTAAAAGAAAGAAGAAAAGGTTTGAAGACGTGAGACTGATTAGTAAAGTCGCTAACGGTATTCGTTTTCTTGCTGGGGAAGGAGAATGTCAATACAAGGCACTTCATGGAATGCCTGAGCCCTTGGAGACGGCGAGAGGGTAAATGAAGCCCCTGCCCTTGTTTCCAGCTGGCCTTCCTCGCTAACTATGCTAGCTCCTTTATAGCTCATTTCCCTCTTCTTCTGGTGAAGCTGCTCTCTGCCCAATCCCTTGAAGTTTGGCTTTCCAGGCGGACTTGGCTGGCTTTTCTGGGAATCTGTCTGAAGGCTCATCTGTTTACCCGAGCTTGCTGACCTTCCTTTGAGAATAGGATCGAAAGAATTGAACTAGACCAGATCGACTTCAAAAGGAGGCTGCTCCTGATTCTTTTGCAGCTGCAGGAATATAGGTTACTATAGAAAAGCAAGAAATCCGGTAATGCAGGAAAGGCAAGGAAAGCTGTCCCGGAGTGGAACAGTGAAAGAAAATATCTATCATCAACATCATCACCGGTAGGGAAAGGAGTCATTCAAATAAAGAAGTCACAAAAAGAAAGAAAGAATAAGGATCCGGAAAAAGAGAAGAATCGGGTTTAGCGGTAATGGCATAAGCCAAAGCTAGATCACCGGAGTTTGGGCAAATGGGTACGAGAGAAAAAGGTTTTGAAATGCATATTCCGAAACAAGATAATCAACCGAAGGAGATTCCCCTGCAAAAGGAGATGGCTCGAGTTTCATACTAATCTTCGATCTTCAAAATTCCCTAAGGTAAGGCATCCCAAGGAGCGAAGCGGCTCAAAGGATTGGCAATTCAGCTCAGTCTGGTCTGAGGAGATGGGCTAGGCTACTCGCCCCATACGTAGGAAGAGGAGGAAGTCAAGTACCTATATCCAAGATCACGATATCCGGTTTGGTGGTAATATCAAGAGGAAGGGCATAAAAGAAAGCACCAAAGCAAACAAAGTTTATTATTCTAAGATACGAACTTGCGGAAGGAATGAAAAGGTATTCGACTAAGACGGGGGCGGGTATTCCCGAAGATGCTTGACCTAAGAGATAGAGACGAGAACGAGACTAAGAAAATAAGATATTGGAGAGGAAAGAAGCAGTGCGAGTAGAGTAGGGGAGATAAATCAAAGAAAGACAGTACGGAAAGGGGGAGAACCCCTACCCCAGAAAAGGAAGAGCTTAAGTTCTTTTAAAGACTTTTTTCCAGTTCTCTTTAGTAGAGACATTAGGGGGGAAAACTTTCTCACAAAGAAAGAAGAGCACTAGAGTACTATAGAGCGGAGCTCCCTGCTTAAGCTGAAAACCGCTGACTTGCTTGAAGAGCAGTAACTAGCTTACTCGAAAGCGAAAGACTTTATAGGCGCTTTCACTTCCAATTTCTTTGAATGTAAGGAATCCCCTCCTCCACTAGATCGGGTAAACCTCACTATATCTGCGATAACATCACAGACCAGTAGGTCGCCCTGAAGGCCTGCTAACCATCGAGTCCGCCGAATCATGCAAAAGAGGACCTGAAAACGCCTTCTAAGCCCGGCCTTAAGAACGAAATGGAATTGCCGTATGTGATGCTCGAGAGATAGGGATAGGCGCGATAGCAGCAAGACTGAAAGGAGAGGAACGGGACTATTATGTATGCCATTCTAGGCTTTGCCCTAGAGAGAAAGAATTCCCTCTCTATCTAATACTATACGCTGTAATGGTAAGATAGAAATACTAGTAGTGCAGGTGCTGGAGCTGGAGAATAAAATCATTCAAATATACCCTCTTGTGACCAATAGGAAGAGGGAAGCCCCTATAAAGCTTAGCGCTAAGGGATGCTATTCCGTTCTAAGTCTTCCATCCTGCCGGAAAAATAGTGAAGCAGGTCATTACTCGACTGTTAAGGAGAGGTACAAGTAAACTTTCGCTGTCGCTCAAGATCCCCGAACTTCTCCCAGCAAGAAAACGGATGTGCGGCTAGCAATCAAACTCCTGCGCTATAAAGCCTATGATAATAAGGAACAAGCAAAGCCCTTAGACGAGTAAAGTCAGGTTTTTTTTTTCACTTTCTACCATAAGAGTTTGTGCGCAACATCTCTTCTCTTCCTTCGCCTTAGAAAGTTGCTTGAGCCCACAGTCCTCGAAGCTGTACAATAAGTACCAGCTGAATGTCCCGATTGAAAAGTTCCATACACTACCTTTGTACATTTTATGGCTACATCAGGAGATTGAAAGAGACAAGGCTAGGCTTGTCGCCAAGGGGTTCACTCTGAAAGAGGACATCGACTACACCTTTCTTTTCTTTTCAGCAACTCGCCAGACTCCACTCAGAAAATATAAAGCAAGAAAGTTCCCATCCTCGGACTATCGGTTGAGCTACTGCGTAAACTCATAGCAATGAGTAACTTCCTACCTCTCCCTATCGTCCTTAGTCAACTGCCGGGTCAGGAATCCTTTCTCGCCCAGGAAGACCGGGATCCGGCTCTTTCTCAGGTGGCTTTGCTCGACAGAATGACTAAACAAGGAGGGAAAGTAGCTCTTAATCATTGCCAGCTCACTCGATTACTCCGTCAGTGAATCCCTGCTAGTACTTGCCCCTCTCCAGCACCCCAACTGATCAGCTAAGATTTTCTCTTCATCCGTACTCAAGCAAGAATTTACAGGATCAGCCTTAACTTAAGGGGGCAAAGGGGAGGACTTTTCTCGCAACAATGATGCAAGTCATCAAATCAAGAGAAAAAGCCATTCGTGGTGTCGTGTCAAAGCAAAGTCCAGAAACTTTCAACCCACTCGACCGCTGGAAGCGGGTCACCTCTTCTGATTAAATTCTTTCGGAGTTCATTCTGAAGAAGCTCGACCAAGAAGGTTTTGAGAAATCGGAGTTGAAGCTCGGCTAACAATGAAGAGCCAATTCCGGAAAGAAACTCGCTCTTTTTCAGGGGCTAACTCCACCGAAGCTAATCGAAGCTAATGCCATTAGGATTAGGAGAGGAAGAAACTGAGCTTAGCTCACAAGTAGAAGGGTTTCAAACCGCCTTTGTTTCGGGGATTCCATCTCCTCCGATGGCTTGGCTCGGACAATGTAAGATGGTTCAGTCTCATTCGTGAAGATGACAAGGCAGGAGGCGTAATAGCATCTCTTTTCTAAAGTAATTGACTGACCTTTTGCACTAGTTCACTTAAAAAGTGGGATATCTAAGGGGAAGGGAAAGCCTTTTTTTCTGGTCGCCCTTTGCTAAGCTAATGTTAAAGTATAACCTGTTGAAGCTCAAACAATTCTCCACTCACTAACCTAACGCTCACAAGGAACGAATCAAACCTGAAACTTAAACGCTCCCCATGAAACTTCCGTTGTTGGGAGCATTCTGGTAACGGGTACTGACAATACAAATTGTTCGCGCCTATATTTAAAAATAAAAGACTTTCGGGATTTTCATTTTAATAAATTAAATTGAGCTCGATCGAGCCTTTGAATTAGAACTAGAAGGTAAGGCTTTTCCTTCTCAAGGTCCTTCCGTAACTATAAAAAAAGAAAAGCTGTCGCTAGAATTAATGGACTAGTGCACTCTATTCAGCTCGTTCCTTCCCACTCTGACATATGTTGAATTAGAGATCTCTTAGCGACAACAAACCAAGTGAAGCAGATTATCGTCCTCCAACTAAAGCTTCAAGATAGGTCTCACTTTTAGCCTTGCCCCCTGCTTTGCTTTTATATGTATGGAATATAGGTAGGCACTAAATAAGATCTTTGATTGTTTCTACATCCTCTGGCTAGTCACCTCAAGATCCCAACTCCTCAGTCAGTATCATCTTCTTAGATCGGATCAGCTACGTCTTGGTGAACAAGAATGAAAGCAGCGCCGAGAGAACCCTCATGGACTAAATGGAGGGCGTGCCAGTAGCAAACTTCTCAAATCGATCAATTCCGTGTTACGCTCTTGGGAAGGCAAGGACCCGCTTCCTAGAAGAAAGAAAGCGACTGGTTCAGTTTCTTAAGAGATGAATACTCCTAACAAAGAAAACTCTGAAGTGAAGAACCACTCATGTCCACTCAAACTGCTCAACTCCGGGACTCTCAAAGCTTGTAATAACACTTTATGTTCTCTTCCCACCGCAGGCTTTTTCTTTCTATCCGTTTCAAATCCAAATTCTATTTTTCTGGGCCTATGCCCATTAGCCAAGCCATTACTATTCAACGCAAGAAAGAGGCGCAATAGCATCTATTACTATTAATATTTATATAAATGAATGAAAATTCACCTTTTCCGCTAGCTGGGAGTAACTGCTTGGACTGGATGTACGCCGTTTTAAAGTAGATAAAAAGCTACCACTGAAGAGTGTACGGCTATCTCTCCGCTTATGATCCCTGCCTAGATGAAGAAGCGAGTGTCCATAAAGAATCATCAAGTAGGGATAGAAGCTATATATTAAGATATAAGCTAAAACGAGAAGGCAATTCCAATTTGAAGTCAAGAACAAGAAAAGCTCATGCGAAGGTTAGACTAAAAGAAAGTTTTCCGTCCTGCACTGCATATATCTCTATTCCCAATGCTGATAAGAACACGCGTAGTAGAGTATAGAGTAGATTCCCGAGACCGCTGTCATTCCTGCTGATCTAGCTGAGTATTCTCGCCACTCCTGGGCATAAGATAAGAGCAATCCAGAGGACTCCCAATTCCAAAAAAAGTAGCTATCAATTAAACCAACCCTTCTTCATTAAAAGAGGCAAGCGGATTGTATTTCTTTTTTTATTGCACTAGTTCCCGAAACAAACCGTTGAGCTTTGAAGCAAGTGGTCTATGCTAGCTCGTTTTCGAGAGGAAGAGTTTGCTTTTCGGTTCATGCTATGGTATCGGAATGCCTCCCATTAGGAGGAGTTGGATCAGAAACTTATTACATGCCAGCGCTACTGCTGTAGTGGAAGGCGAGGTCAACGGTAAGTGGACGAGAACCAGTAAATAATTTTTTTCCGGAATGGAAAGCTCCTAATTTAATGATAAAGCTGCTAGTGAGTGCAATGGGGAAAGTTTTCTCTATTCATAGGAATAGCCTAGCAAGCCCTCCCTAAATTAGAATACTACACATGATCTCCTTCAACCAGCTTTTCTGCCTATGGCAGAGATAGAAACTATATCATATCTATCACGGTGGAACTCTCAAAAAGCACTTTTCTAAGAACTGAGGAGCCTTCTTTCCCATCATTTAAACTTTGTGTATTATACCTCTTCTTCTTTTCATCAGCTGAAATATGAATGGTAAAAGGAAGAGAAATCTCTCCCATATGCGTCTCAATTTCTTTCATCTTTCCCTCACCTACCGGTCGAATCTAACCTGGTCAACTTCTCTCTCGATTTTGTTGATCGCAAGCAAGCTACCTTAGCGCAGCGCTCACACCTGAATATCTCGTACCGAACTGGCTATTACGACCTGAGCTAGCTTGGATTGACAGTTCATTCCTGGCTGGAATCAATGTCTCATTTTCTTCGTAAGGAGGATCCCCTACTCTCTTTTATCTTTAGGTGGTCTGTATAAATGGTAATGCTATCGAACCCCGAGCATCTCCTTTGCAAATGGAAAAAGGGTTCAAAACCTATTACAGAAGAAAGTCTTTCTCTAAAGTCCAGTTGCAACCTTAGGATCCAGCTATGAAAGAAGCCGGCTTTACAAGCTAAAAGTGAATAAACATCTGGGATAGCCAGGAGTACCTCCACATTCTAAGACTAAGAAGGTGGAACAAACTCTTCCATAAAGAAGTGGTCGATGACAGAATGAATATTCTATTCAGCAAAGAACCCCCTTCTAACCTCGTTTAACACCATGCTTCCTCCGAAGCTTTCATCTGAGTAGTCACTACGCCCTACCCTATCGCTGAGTCTTAGGAAGCGGTTTCAGTATCATTTCCATCCGAACCACTGACTTATTAAGAGAAATATGCGAAGATTCCATCTGGAGCCGAATCACTGAACAAGTGTTTCGGAGATCTTTGACCCTCTGGATTCATTGTCTGCTTTGGATTTTCTCAATTGCATCGACCTTTCTTTTTCTAGGTGAATCAGATCTCATTTTTCTTTCATATTAATGGTTCCCAGCGGCTTCTTTGTTATTTGTAGTGCTTATAAAAGGGCCCCGCCCGTCTGCTTATCCTTATCCCTTGCTCTGATCCGTCTGTCGTTCCTCTGTAGCATGCGGTCGAACCTACTTTCAATTTAAAGATCCTGCAGCCCCAAACGCTGCTATGGCCTTCTTGCCGTGAAAGTGAGGAGAGCTTAGAAGCAGCATAGCCTCTAACCAGGATTGAGAGTTTTTCTTCATCATCAGCAGCTTCTCAGCTAAGATGGAAAAGACAATGTTCGAACCCGGGATATCCTCCGCCCAATCTATACTATAACTTTGGTAGTGACAGACTAGCCCATATAAGGTACAACACAACCTAAGACGGAACTATTTTCATCGAGATGTAAAATATGTCTTTTTAAAGTTCGCCAAGGCGAATTCACCCTTTAAGCTTGCTTTCTCGCTGTTGCAGAAACGGGGATGCTCTAACTGAGAATTCAAGGAAGACTTGTTCCAACGCCCATTTCTTGCTAATGATGTGATGATAGAAGCACTCTCCCTCCTTTTTCTGTTTAGCCATGACAGACACCTTTATGTATGGCATTTTGAGACACCAAAAAGGAACAGAGGCTCAATCTATATTTGTCCCAACTACCTCGAATGAAACCCAAGCCCCTCTTCTAGGAACTAAAAGAAAAGAGAAGGGCGGCTCCTCAATTACCGGGGTACATCTTCATTCGCGATTCATGATAGATCAAGGGACTGACATAAACATACACAAGCGGACTAGCTTAGTCTTCTTTCTTTACTCTATTATTCCTTATACGGAAATCGTTCAGAGCCACTTTATTGCATTTTTTTCTTTTTCAACTAGTACCACAGTCTATGCATTGCCTTTTATCGAGATAAAGACCAATCACGAGATTTCTTGTTCTGATGTCTAAAACGTGCCAATTAAACTACTAGCAAGCGCTCGGATTCTTCTGATGTGCAACATCTACATAGATGCATAGTTCTCCCTTAACAGAGGTGTCGTAAGTCGCCTCTTTCTACCCATTCGCTAAGATAGATAGTTCAATCACTTTATTTGAAAAGCAATAAGCCTTTTGCTACAGCTCCGGAGCTGCCAGCCACTATTAACAATACAATATTAACATTAACGGACGCTTTCACACCGTTGGTTGCTACTATTCATTTCATACTCGACGATCCTATTGCCGGTGTAGTAAACGAAGACGAAGCCCTTTCCACGGCAAAAGCAAGGAGCATCGCGATACGCACAAGAATTTCAATTTAATTAGCTCAGATGTATCCTTTCTTTCAAGTGCGGAGGGTTTAGTGATCGACTCTTCTAGCAATCTGCTAGAGCAAGGCTTCGGAGGGACAAGATTGATTCAGATGAAGTTAGGAAGATGGATGCCTTGTGGTGAATGGAACGAGGTAACTAAACTATTCAGAAATCAGAAAGACGATATCTCCGCGACTCGGAGAGCAGCTGATCCAACAGAAGGGCGAGCCTTTTTAGCTATGATTATACTCGTGATTTTAGCTACATTATGTGCTTGTGATTCACACCACGACTACCCTTGCAGAATGGGACTCCTTGCGGGAGCATACGCAGGGAAGAGGGAGCAAAGATCCTTCTCAATTGTTTCACTGCAGATAGCAAGCATCAAAAACTCGGAAATAGTTTCATCAGTAAGTTCCTCCCCGCTTCAAGAGACCGAAGAAGGTTCAACTAGCGCTTAGAGTTCGGTGCGAGGATCAACTCCGTACCCTTCCTTCAGATAGTTACCGCTTTGCACGAGATGAGACAGTGTAGATAGATCCGGATAATCAGGCAAAGATCACATTCCTTATAACTAAGACTGGTAATTGCCTCAATGAGGCGGATAAGGCGCAACAACCTAAAAGGCGGACGAAAGTCTTGCTTCTTTGCTCGAGCTACCGTAACTTCTCCTTTCCGACTACGTCCCTTAGAATGCTTTCTTCTTTGCCTACTGTAATCAATTCCTTCGCTCACTGCTATTCAAAAGCAACTATCAAATAGGTGATTTACCGGTAGTACAGTTCAGTCAGAATAATCATTCCTGAAGAGAGGAAAAGGCTCTCTGGACATTGAATACAGGATTTTCAAGACCCGAACTAGCGTATCGTTCATATCACCTGGAATTCTTAATAATGTGCCAACCATTCTGTCGTCAGTAGCTAAGCAAAGAAAAGGCTTAGAACCCTTTCGACCTGGGCGAGACATTAGAGTGATTTCCCTCTGCGCAGCGCACAAGCCATAATGAATTACTCGAAGAGGAAGGTGCGATAGCTGCGAGAGTGAGCCCTGCTATTGAATCACTGGGATTGGCTTTCTAAAGCTCAAGTAGTTGCTTCTTTGTCGAGCTAATTCAATCCTTCCGCTTTCACTTCCTTTCTCAGGCCTACGGTGAAGAAATAGAAGATGGATTTATCTGATCGTTTTCTTGCTGTGATCCGTATGAAGTCAGAAGCAACTATAGTAGCAAGCTACAGCGCAGGAAGAGAATTGGTGTAACTATTTAAAGAAAGAATATAGCTGGGAAGACAGGAAGGAGGATTGTTAAGGCTTAGCATAGACATAAGGAAAAGGGAAGGAAAGAAAGAGAAAGATTACCGGTAGGTACAGTAACTTCGTACCTTAGCCTTTCCCTGAACTCAAACTCTGAACTCACTTCACTCGCTCTAAGGAAGAGATAATCGAATCTAAGACTGACTACTAACTACTAAGAGTTGGGATAGGTCATTTCGGGGCTAGCGGATCATTTATGATGAAGAGGATGAGCTTCAAGAGAATGATTCGGAGTTCTTGCAGAGTGGAACCATGCTGTACCAGACACGAGATAGATCTTCCAAAGAACAAGGCTTTTTTTCGAATAAGCCAATTCATTTGGGACCCTGCGGATCCACTCTTTTTCCTATTCAAAGATCAGTCTTTAGTCTCTGTGTTTTCCCATCGAGAATTCTTTGCAGATGAAGAGATGTCAAGGGGGCTTCTTACTTCCCAAACAGATCCTTCTACATCTATGTCTAAACGCTGGTTTATCAAGAATACGCAAGAAAAGCATTTCGAATTGTTGATTCATCGCGCTTAGAACCAATAGTTCATTATCTAATGGATTTTTCCGTTCTAATACTCTATCCGAGAGTTATCAGTATTTATCAAATCTGTTCCTATCTAACGGAACGCTATTGGATCAAATAACAAAGACATTGTTGAGAAAAAGATGGCTTTTCCCGGATGAAATGAAAATAGGATTCATGTAACAAAAGAAGAGTTTCCCATTCCTTAGCCGGAAAGATATGTGGCCATGAAATAGGGATTAAGTGAAACAGAATTGACTGGGTGGTAGAGTCGTGGAAACACCAGTTTCTTCCATATTTTGGACCTTAGCTCCATGGAACAATATGCTACTGCGAAAACATGGAAGAATTGAAATCTTAGATCAAAACATTATGTATGGATGGCACATTTAACCAAACAGCGCCTCTGAAGCGCCTAGTTGGCTCCCAAACGGTGTACTCCGTGGATCAAGTCGAGGCTAGTTCCATGGTTGTAAGGTATTCGGGTAAAGTGACCTTACGGGACGTAGCTACACTTCAACACTGTACTCAGGGTTCCAAACCTCCAGTGAGTGACTATAAACGATTATGTCATCGGGGTTTTCCACTACAAACTGGTCAAGGTAAGGGTTTGAGTTATCCATTTAAGTGCGGAACAAGACCTGAATTAGGACGATATTCATAGATCAGTTACTCCTTGTGTACGTTATGGAGTCTCCACTCCATGTTGAAAGCTCATGCTCTATTGCTATTTTTTTAATATGGTTACCTTCTTTTGCTAAGGAAACCCCATCTTTATATGTTTAAGGAACCGGAGGGCTACCAGTGGTGGTTACCCGGCTGAATATCAGTACTCAGATGGCACTTCAACACAGAGTATAGCGCTACCTTTTCTTAGACCCTTCGGACCTACCCTTACATGAAAAGGGTATCGAAGATGGTGCCACCGGTAGTCAGCCCCTTCGCTTTCCTCGTTATAGGTAACCCCTCAGCTAACTTTCTTTATACTTGTGATGACGATCCATTTTAGTTTTTAGTTTTGGTTTTGCTGCTGCTTCCACTTCCACTGAAACTACTCGCTATGCCCCCCTTCACACTCCAATTCCCGGGCTCCAATATGGCTAATCCTGAGGAAGGCAAGTCGCTTATCTCTCATCTCCTTTTTTTTGATTGAAAGCAGTCCTCCGCGGCAGGGCATCCAACTCATGTCTACGTGAGGGCTGAAGAACGAGTGAATCTTGTTTTCGGGTTTATGCCCATTGCCGATCATGTGGTAAGTTTCCTCGCTTTCTTTGCTTTCCTTACAGACAGGGAATACTAATGATATCGCCAGTGTAATAGAATTTTCCCTCCTCGTCCATTAGTTCAGTTCCTTTCCTTAGTTCAATCAGTCCCTCCCTCAAAACCTATTTCCGCAAGTCCCACAGCTCTTATTCCACAATATGGGATTGTTGGTTTCACATGCCACCCCTTTCGTATAAAAAGAAGAAATGGAATTGCAATCTCCATTCTATAGCTGCTCTGATGTCTCGCCTGCCTGCTTGGTTATAGGGCTATAAGTGAGCTGAGCTATTGAAAATAGAGAGGGAGAGCTAGGAGCTCAATATTGGAAGAGCGCCCTCTCTTTTCTTCGGGAAATCGAGTTAGCTGGACTGGTTCCCTGTCCCCGAGATGTAACGAAAATCTTTCTTGGTTTACCGCATTCATTCATGAAAGCACTTGCCTCTCTGGTGGTCCTTTACCTTTAAAATAGAAGAGAGGTAGTCGCAGCAGTAGAAGGACCCCTAAACCCCTGAGGTGTTGATCACTCGACCCCGACCGGTCAATCTCCTGTCATTGCTATCTCGTGCGCGAAGGGTTGCCCATGCTCCTAATTAAGTCCATCCGGGTCTTCCTTCCATCTTTAAATTCAGGTTCCGAAAAAACCAACCGGCTTTTGCGTGCTATTTCTTCCGCCCTGGTTCAGGGCTAGTTTAAATAAAGCACTAGCCCAAGGCTTACGTAGTGACCTAGTTTTCTAGCTCTTCTCTTCAACCTGTTTAATTGGAGCTAGCTATAGAGCGCCCTATTCAAGATTGAATTCCTTGTGCCCTATTTCAATCTTTCTCTCTAAGAACTTACTTAGCCTTTAACACTAAGCGTCTTCAAACCTAAAGCTTTACTTTAGTAACTTCATACCTCTCCATAACGGTCGAGTAACTACACGCTCCTCATACACTAATATATGAGTGGCTTAACGCTCGACTGACCTATGGTTAGGGCGAGGCCTGCCTCATACACTAATATATGAGTGACTATACTATCCTTTGAATCCTTACGTTCGTTAAGGGTGTTATTATTAATGCGTAGGGAACTCCGTCCGAAAGAGTTGAAACTCATTCCAGAGGAAGTCCACCTCTCTGAGGGGACAAAGGACTTTCTTGAAAATCCTAAGACGTTGGGTCTACGATTGGTTATGTTATGTGAAGTGGTATGCTATTACTGCTCGCAGCCCGGATCCCACCATCGAATCCTTCTTCGAAGATCCTACAGTGACATACGACTGGAAAGCTTAACATAGCGATCCAGAACTCATCCAATTTTCTCGCTTGTGGTACGAAGTCACTCATAACGCTAGATGTGGAAGATCTTCGATTTACTTTCTCTTTTAGTACGAGGAGAGAGGAAGCCCCCCCTCTATCAATACCTAGTAATAGTCTGTTGATGGAGTCCGGGTGGCTCTCTGGTTGAATCTCAGGTACATCTTTCTTAGTCCAGGTGAAGGGCCTAAACCTGCCTACACGCTTATATATAGTGACTTACGTACCTCATACACGCTATGCGTGTAAGGGGAGTACTTACTTATGCGAAGCTACAGGTTCGAAGACGCTCATAGCATAGCTATGAGGATAGTATAGTAACTCGAGCGTCAGCTCGAGGGCTAATGGCTAACGTGCGCTCTGGCCGTTGCTTGTTCGCTAACGCGCGAAAGCCATTGAGTTATACAAGGAAACCCTACAGAAGATAGCTTTAAGAAGCCCGATGCTTAAACTAAAATTGCGCGATGAACTCATCAGATGAACTACTACAGGAAAGAAAACCAACAGATTATCCTGTTGATTGTCAGCTGAAAGCAAGCAGTTGGAAGATATATCCCGAAGGGCGTATCAAGATAAAAGTGTTAAGCCAAAGCCAAGTATCCGTCTATATAAAGAAAGATGCTCTATACCCGCCCACCGCTCCTCTCTGAATGAAGAGGGGACTCTTTGCCCATAGGGTCAAGGGTGCAAGCAACTAGTGAAGCCTGAGCTCTCGATTCATTCATCTCAATCTCATCTTTGTCAGCTTGAATCCCGCTTTGAAACAAACGAGGCAGATACACGAAGTTAGATCAAAAGCAAGCGAGCAAGGTGGGTGGGAATTGATTGTAAGTCGTGCTAATTCTTTTCCATGAGAGGGGGGCAGCTAAAGTAAGCTATTCAGAAAGCTGGGTGACCTATTCGACTGTGTTACATCAGTTTATAGTTCATGGATAGGGCTCCAGAGCTCAAAGATTGATTGGCGAGCTCCGATTTGCTACTATGAATATGAGAAAGGAAAGGGCAGTGTCCCGGGTCATTACCTTTAGCTCAAGCACTTCCTGTGTGATAAACTAATTACAACTACACCAAAGAGGAGAGGCATTGACCTCTGCGAGTGGAATTGGTCCTAGGCCTTATTGAAAAGCCACAGGCTCTCGTTCATCTTACCAGTCTACAAGAAAGAATGCAATGAGCAGTGAGTGCCTGGTGGAGCAGCTTTATAGATAGGGGAGGTACGAGAAGCGGTGGTATTGGGTTGAGCTGCCAAAGCTGTCAGGCGAGCAGTGGTCCCGAGTAGTTCAGTTCAATCAGACCCGCAAGGGAAGAAGCGAGGTTACTATTCACCTACTATTCAGTTGTTTGTTGAGGAGCTTTCTCCCCTGCATTGAAGTTGATTAGCTTTATGCTTAGCTACATTTTATCTTCTCGATAGCCAGATAGTGAAGAAAGAAGGGCTGTCTCCTCCTCATTCGCTTGCTTGTTTTCTTTTTTTCTTTTCATCAACTCGCCAGACTCGAACTGGCACTGCTCTGATCAATCCTATTGGACGAGACTGATCAATAAGCATTTTGTTCCGGAAATCGAGTTGCTTTTGTTGTCGCAGTTCGAAAGGAAAAAATAAATTCATCCCATCCTTCCTACATCTGCGGGCAAGCCGAGCCGCTTCATGGAATCCTCTGTCTGGTCTAAGGATTCCATGAAGCTTGAAGCTCCTTGTCTCCTCACTGAAAGCGTAAGCGGCTCACCAGTTAAACCTCCCCCACCATAAAAGAAAAAAGTTGCTTTTCTTTTATCAGAATACGAATGAGATCAAAAAAGCCATCATTGGAGCAAACGATGCAATAGCTTCGGTTAGAGCAAAGCCCAAAATGGCATAACCAAATAATTGTTTTGCCAATGATGGATTTCGCGCCACGGAATGGATCAATGAGCTGAAGACGTTTCCAATACCGACTGCAGCTCCCGCTGAAGCAATTGTAGCAGCTCCGGCACCCATTGATTTTGCACCTTCTAACATCTCGAATTCAAAATTCTCGTCACGTCACGCTTTTTTTTGATTTTCATAAACTTACGATTTGATGTTCTTTCTTGTTGATTCTTCCCCTCCTTCCTTTTTTTCTTGGGCATCCCAATCCAATGCATTCTTTTCGATCTTGTACTTGAACCTTAACCTTAGTACACTTCATACCAACCCAATCTCGATCAAGTCAAAAAAAAGTGGAATCGATTCGATCATTCAAGTCGGATAGCATTTATCGCCGCGTTGATCCGACCTACGTTAACAGCTTTCTTCTATTATGAAATTTCTAGTTTGCACCTCTAATCTAAGGGGTACTGGTACTACTTTTCCTTCCTGCGGTGCGGTATTCCACCTCCTAGCTCCTAGGGAAGGTTCTTCATACTCTACTCGCGATTGCCGTTCTATTCTCCTCTTCAGACGTGTCTGTCCTCGGATCTGCTATCCCAATAGGCCTTGCCTTCTCAGCCAACTTTCTAGCTCTAGCCAACTTCCGAACTGAACCCTTTCGATTCGAGCCAACCGCACTTCCCTCCCTTCTCCTACTTCCTATTCTGCCTCAGCCAACCTAACTCTACCTATCCCACCTTTAGCTCCCCCCTTATCCCGTTTAAGGTCTTCCGTCCCTCGTTCAGTAGCTAGCCCTATCCCGTTTAAGGCCAGTCCCGTCTAAGCCGAACCTCTCCTTTAAAGAAAGGGTACTATACTACTAAGCAGTTACTACTGACTATACTAATGATTATTCTTTGACTTCATAACCAGCCCCTGGGGGGATGGGATGCACTTCTCCCCAGACAGACCCCCCTCGTTCTGCTCTCAATTCAACTTAGTTAGCTAGTCCTGAAAGCAGGTCTAAGACGAGTTGAGAGACAAGTAGAGTATTTAAACTTGTTATTGCTTTTTCTTCCCGGTGGTGGACCGATGCTGATTGTTTTATAGGCTTTATCATATTCAGTCAGAAGTGAAGTTCAGGAAAGCTAATAATCAGCAGTTGCAGAAGAAGCAAAAGAAGAAGAAGCGGAATCGCTCGTTTTATTAACCGGACGATACTCATGAGTTGAGTTCCTTAATGACCCATAAGGGTAGGGGTAGGAATAAGAGTCATTGCTTTCGAGAGGAGGCAGCCAACAGTAACTTTAATAGAAAATGTATTTCTTTATTGATAAGGCGAAAGGAGAATTACAGAATAACCTGCTAATCTATAAGAAGAGTGAGACCAACTAGCTACTAGTATTTTTTACCAGTTCGGGAGTTCGGGCGAGTCTTAAACCCTAATCCTCTTCTATTCCTTCCGGATTTTCTTTCTTTCATAGGCTTGAGCGGAGCGCCTTAGCGCGGGAGTTCTCTTGCTGGGGCTCGTAAGGATAGCAGCGATAGCAAAACGGGAGGAAAGGAAACAAGCACCGGACTGGACTGAGACGGGCTCTAAGATCTGCGCTGCGGAGGACTCTGGCAAGGGTGGGTGGTTTTATTTAGGTAGGGGCTCGAAGGTGGGCGCGGAAGGAGTACACTTTATTAGGGAGAAGGAGTACAAATTGGAATCTGTGAAGTAAGAAATGCATTGCATATAAGCCTTTGGAGTACTGAAAATCTCCCAGCGCTGCCCGCTGCGCTGTTCGATCTCCGTATATAGAGCTGAAAACCGATATGCTGAAGACCGATATATAGTAAAGGGACTCGGAATCGGCTCGAATTGGCTCGGAAGTTGGCTCGAAAGTAGGAGAAGGCTTGCATCCTCTGTCTTACCGCGGCTGCTGGCAATTGATGCATGGGAACTTGAGCTTTTCACCTTGCTCTTTCGCGCCTTTCTTTCTTCTGTTTTCTTGCTTGCTCTTTCTCGCATTCTAATCTTTCTCTTTCTATTCCGAATTGAAAAGTAGCGCGCTATTATGCTATTCTGTTTTCTTTTCTTGCTTGCGCTGCTTTCTCATCTGTCTTTTTTGATGATTTCTCGAGTGGAATGAAACTCTCTTTCCCAGCAGCAACCTCCCCAAGATGCACAGGTAGACACCCTAGCCACTAAACCACGGATTCCCCGATTAAAACAAAGATTTTTATATTTATTTATCTTGCTAAGCCCATAGGAACTTGTTTGATGAATTCAACTCTCAATTGATTAAATGCTAGCGACATACCACGCTCACTGTAGTGGGGGAATAGGTGCTCGCACCGAGAGAAAGCCCGATAGAGACCCCTGCTTTTATGGAAATCTTGTTTTTTAGACCTTCGCTGATAGATGGCTTCCCCTAAGGTAAGGTTTTTATAAACTTTTTTCTAGTTCAAGAGATCCACTCCCGATAAAGTCAAACTCCTATATAAAAGAAAGAATGCAAATTTCATTTCAAGTGCCAGGCAAAGGACCAAGCAGGGGCTTAGGCTCTTGTTGAGGAGTTCCGGAAGCTGAGTAAAAGCGCCCAGACTTCTTTCTATACGAAAATCGAAATTAGAAAGAGGGCTCCCGGAGAAGGAAGAAAGAATCTGAACAAGAGGAATGAGTACGGCTAGCCGAAAGAATAAATAGATCGATCCGGGACTTGCATCAATGAATGCACCAACCACGGGTACAATGGGCATACCTGTCATCTACCCTGCGCAGGAGGTCGCCTTAGCTGGTGCCAAAGGTTTTGCATCATCCTTGGCTTGGGTTGTCCCAATTCCTTGATCTGATTATGAAACAAGCTCTTCTGCGACTGCCTTAGCTCTTAGCTGCGGGGTCAACTAAAGAAATTCTTTCAGCTCCAGGACCAACTTCTCAATGAAAGAGCTCTTTTCGGCATAAGAAAGAACCAGAAACCAGAGCCTCGAAAAAGGGGCTTTTGACTCCCTATGTGGGGCGTGGGAAACTCACCTGTGAAGCTGGTGTTTAGTGGTGAGGCGTCCTAAAACCGACCGACGAGTCTGCAATAGATTGGATTTTGAGGAAACCTAGGTAAAAAAGGTTACTGGGAAACTAAGCTAATAGAATAGGGTTATTCGGCATTGATCGAAAAACAAAGCCCTTAGGAAAAAAAAGAGAAAACGAACTAAGCGTGGGATTATAAACCATATAGATTGTGTGATAGAGTGGGGCTTTGCCTCCTTCGAGACACATCGCTCTGTATGCTACTAGGCGTACTAGCTTGCTTAAGCCCAGCATAAGGCTTTCTTTACTGCGCCTTCCTTGCTTGACAGTTTTCTTTCTTCTACAAAAGAAAATATAGATAGATACATCTTTGAAGGGGTCGTACGATCGATTGCTTTTTCACTGCCGGGCAGGCATAACTAGTAACTTTACTCTTTCTAAACCCCCCGACCCCTTAGATGAGGCAAAGGCCGGAGCTGCTACAATAGCAAAAGCGGGAGCTGGAGGAAATAACACTGATAGATGGACGTGAGAAAGCTCTTTTATAATTCTAACATTTTGGTCTGGTATCGTGTGGTATATGGGCGGGAGGAGAATAAGAGTCTCGTCTCATCTTTCAGCTGGAGTTAAGGCTCTCCTGTAAGAACTCTGGAAGGAATTGGTAGACAAAGCATAATGCTTCTTACAAGCGAAAGAAAGATTAGCTCGATCCCAGGAGCGGAGATGGAATCTGTCGAGGAGCACTTCTCGGGGTAGCATCGCCCAGGTTGAGAAGGAATCGCTTAGGTTTCTTCGGAACCAGAAGAATAGGAATGATTACTTGACGTAATCTCAATATCAGAAAAAGGGCTATGCTATATATATAGATATATAATTATTATAGAAGCTGCGTCTCTATCTCTTAGTGAGCTAGCCGCTACTATAGTTTTAAGGGATTTGTGCAATGAATTCTTTTCTGCCAGTTTCGAGTGGGAGTCTAAATCAACCCATTTTCAAGCAAGATAGACCAAACGACTTTACTGTAGGAAGAATCCCAGAAGAGGTGATACACTGATTCTGGATGCAACTCACAAAGACAGCAAGTTTCATCATCAATAACTCTATCGTATTGAGAGCTCTTTTGATCCCATCCATTCCTTTATCGTCTGATCCAGTGATTAGTTAAGTTAGAAGAATGGAATTACTTCCATATGCGGGCAGATATGCATTAACAAGCTTATTGAAGGGAAGTTCCCCGCTCTCGAATAATAAAGTAAGCTGACTATCCCGCAGTGAGCGCTACCTAAGCACTGTTGAAGGCACTCAGAGAAGAGTGGAAAGAGTCCTAAGAGGGCTTCTCACTAAGACTTTCGACTCCGATGCCTTTGAATCCGTTGATTGAATGTCTATCACACTTTCACATCCTAGGAAGTTGTGAAGTGGTTTTTTCCTGCTTTCAATTGAGCGTAGTGGCGGTACTTCCACTTGTCAGTAGATCCACCTAGCTTAGCTCCGCTTCCTATCTGCATGGACTGCTTTCGTATGATGAGTGCGCATCATTCGCCTCTGGCTTGGCCCTCCCTAGTTCTCCTCCCCTGCTTGACTTGCTTTCAGGATTGAGGCTGTCCACACTCTCTATTGCACTCCGGAATTCGAAGTCATTGAACCACTGAACTACCTTAATCAAGCCTGGGCATTCTCATAAGCTGATAGACTAGACTGACTTATAACGAACTGGACTTAGCTGAACACCAAGCCGAGATCCATGAAAGATGGGTTACATCGAATGGATCATTCCCTGAACTCATTGGACTGACCTTGCGAGGTTCTTGATTAGATAGATCACCTTCAATCGGAAGACTCAGTTGTCTCGTCCACATTCCTTCCCTGTCTTTCCCCAGGTAGGTCCATTCAGGCATAGAACTGGAGTTTGGAGTTCTCTACCAGGTTGATTGAGTGCTCGACCAAAGGGAAAGGGCTTGAGCGTCCTTGATTCAAAGTCTCTATATCCCAAAGGGAAGCAACTGAGCTTGATAGCAGCCACCTCCGCATCTCCGATAACAATATCGGAACCCAAGATAGCATAGGTAGTAAACCCGGATCCACTAACTCGGTACTCAACCACACGGTGTTGTGGTGTGCTAGAGTGAATAATGTCCAGGAACCATAGAAAGCAAGTGCTTGTCCCCGTGCCGAACGCCACCAAACAGTAACCTTCTCGACGATGGGAACATATTGGCTACAAGCCCAGAGCCCACCCAAGCAGCTGCAAGAGCGGAGCCGAATACACCGATTAAATCTTTCCAAGAAGCAGGGATGGAAAGGTATCGATTGCGGCTTTGAGATCAAAACGCGAACTATAATTATTAACACCCAAAAGTCGAGCCAATGGCTTACACTGATCGTAGGTCCCATCCATGGGGATCAACCGAAGTGTATCCATGGCCCAATCATGGGCTGGTCTCAATAAACACAGTTTCCGCGGATTGCAAACAGCAAAAAAACTCCAATGCCACGCGCACTGCTGTTTTAGCCGGATTGATGCTATCGAAATAGGGTCTTCGGGGGGTTTGTGAAAGTAAAGTGGCATTTCTTTTTTCACGCTTGAACTACGGAACAGCCAGCGGTCATTCTAGACTTCGTTCCTCTTATCTTAGAATAAAGCTAGACCACACTGTGGTGTGAGAGAAGATTCTCATGAGCCCATTCCTCCTTCGCTAGTCTTCCTTTCCTGGAAGCAAAGCACTTCACTCGCTTTCGAGAACTTCAATGGTATGATAAAAAGAATCTCACCTTTTCGCGCTTATTCCATTTGTTCCCAGGGAAAGATCCAAAGCTTTTTCCGAAATTACGTAATTTTTTCACATATAATATAGAGAGATGCCAAACAAAGGACAGATGAGAATCAGAAGCCCTTTTTAGAGCGCTTTATCCCACGTTCGGGATGCCATTGATTCAAGGTCTTAAGACTGCCGGGCAGCGACTTTTTCTTAGTCTGATATAACTCCGGTAGAGAGATAGTAAGATTGAAAATAATATAGGTAGAGAGGGTGCGAACCCTTTTTCAAGCACGGGGCAGCAATGGTAGCAGTAGGCAGAAGAAAAGCTATTAGTTAGTTAGTCTTACAAACCTAGCTTTCGCTCTCGAGCTGGTCCAAGACTGAAAAGCATCATTCGAATCATGAAGCCATCTATATGACCAAAGGCCTTGTCACGAACCATAAAGATGGTCAGGATTTCAAACATTCTGATCGTGAAAAGAGAGAAGAGAAATGGCAGTTGGCGCCTGCTTACCCACTTGGCATTCCAGAGGGAAGACGATCTGTAACTTCTAAAGTATTCTCGCCGAGGACAAAGAGAGAGTTTCTTTCTCAAGAATGGCCGGCGAGATCCAACTTTATGGCAAGAATCATCTTCTCCTTTGAGAATAATCAAAAAAGGAAAGTGTTCAATTGGAACATGAAAACGTGACTGAATTGGTCCTAGTTACTCTTCGGGACGGAGTGGAAGAAGGGGGGAGGGAAAGCCTTTCTTTTGTTCCATTCCAGGAGAAGAATGCCATGCCACTCAACCAGAGGCAGAGAAGCGGAATGGCAAGAAGCAGAGAAAAAGACAATGAAAAACAGAAGGAAGGCTAGATCAAGTTAGTTTTTTTCAAGCCTTTACAGTTGTCCGGCCAGCAGCACTATTGAAAGAGGGGTAGGCTATAGGCTCTTGGCCTGCCTATGTCCTTCATATGTAATAATAGGGCTTTGTAGCGGTTCTCCCATAACCTGTAGTTGCCCATGCGTAAATAGTAGTTGCCTTTGCCTATCCATAACAGTAGTATTAAGCTAAGCCGAATAAAGCATCAAAAGGTTCTCCGCAGGGTCAGCCTTTGGGGAACCATCTAATGCTTTACTAGACTAGCTACTGTATGGCGCAAAAAAGAGCTCGTTAGGATGGTGAATCCAAACGCTTGCGAGAGGAATTGTCAAATTGGAGAGCACAGTACGATGAAACTGCTGTAGGAAAGAGGAACGAGATTCTTAATGTTCATAGACACTTTGATACTAATTGTGGAAATTCACTCATTTATTCTGAGCGCGCAGAATGGTGCTTTGCGGCTACTATTGGTCTTCAAAAGAAAGCAGGAAGGGGGCAAAGACATCAACAGAAGTCTGCCTATGGACTCTACCTCGAGCGACCTTCCCTTATTTAATTTAGGACAATAGAAAGACAAAGCTTTTACGACGAATGGCAAGAATTTTCACCTATGGCATTATAAGATCTCAATACGAGAAAAAGACCAAAACCTCACTGCAGTGGCTTGTAGACTTGCTGCCGAAAGCTCTTTCTTGCACTCAGGGTTAAGATTAAGAGTTTTTCCAAATTTGGAAATGAGAAACTACCTACAGCCCTTGCTTCCAAGATCTCAGTTTGCTTTCGCCAGATACCTCTTTATCTTAACGAAAAAGAGCTTTTTTGTCGGGGCAGGTCCCCGAAAACTACCCAACCCTATCCCCCTTGTTGATGAATCTTTTGTATCGAACGAAAGCCTCATATCCCCTAGCGGAAGTAAGCCGGGCAGGATCTGAAAGAATTCAAGACCTAAAAAGCCAAGGTAATGTCTTCAAGAAGTCCCATTCGCCATCAGGCTATTTCAGTAGATCGTTCAACTGACGCTTATGTTAGCCTTTCGTTCACTTACAAAACTGAGGAGAAGGGCGAGGCGGTCTAAAAAAAGAGGAATAAGCAAGTTATTGAATCAGCTCTTAGGACAACTAGGCTTCTTTGCGCAATTGAATCAATAGTTAACCCACGCACAGAATAGGCAGCTTCAGAAGAAGAAAAAAGCCTTGACGCTCTTGATGGGCTGCTACAGTTGGAGTTGACAGCCCCAGTCTTTTCTGTTTGCATAGGAGTTCTTCCTCTGGCTCCATCGAATGCACTGAGAGCATAATTCATGAGTATTAGATTCAAGTTTTCTTAAAGAAGACCGCCTACTCCTATCCCGAAGATACAAGACAAGCAAAGCGCCCGGTCCTCTTCTCTTGTGTCGAAGTGTAGTGTGGTGAGGTTTTGCCTCACAGAAGGCGTGGGAAATTGGGGAAAAAGCGGAAACTCCACTAACGGAGATTGAGGTATACTCCGTGCTGCGAAAGGGACTCGGCTTTGAAAACAGAAGCGCATCCAACCTCGTTCTTTTGGACTCAATCAATGAAAAAGCTTAGTCGGATTCTTACCCACGCTAAACCGATTTCATATTCAGCCAGGCTAAGAACAGCTACCCTATATTCTTTTCTTGCTAAGAATAAGAACGAATTCTCGAAGCCCGGAACTTGCATAACTTGTTCTGTAGGTGCATTCGCCATTGTCAGAATGGAAAAAATTGGGAAAGCCAACGTTTGAATCAGATGAATTATAGGCAAGCAATTTCTTCTTCAACAGATCAGATAAAGTATGAGAGTTTAAATGAGCTAAACCTTGAAGCCACAAGGTGGGATTCAGACAGAAATAAGCAGCTTCAACCGATGCATCAGTAGGAAAGAAGGGGTACAACAACCCGGGATTATTGCACTTGAAAAGACTTTGTCGCGGTTTTATAAGTATGCGATCCTTCACACAAAAACCAAACGGTGAGAATTCAATGACACAATCATTGTCTAGACAGAACCTTCGAACAGAACAATACAATCAGTAGATTTTTCGGAAATCAGAGGACATTATTTCACGGAAATTGTGTTACAAGTGTGTGAAGGATCGAGATGCCAACAGCAGTGATAGGCAAAAGAGAGCCATTTCCAACACTAATTTGATCATTGCCATGATAAGGAGAAGAAGAGAGAAGATTACCCGGATTGGACGTCATGTGTGCCGAGGCACCTGTGTCAGGATACCAGGTAGAATCAAAAAGTTGGAGGACAGCAAGGGATTGATTGATGAAACCAGGGGCAAGCGAAGAAGAATGACTGAGCCAGGTACGAACAGTGTGATCAAACTCATCACACCACTGGCATTGAACAGGACTCAAGAATACCAGAAGAGAATCGAAAGGCATTGTTGGTGTAGCGGAGCTGCTGCCCACGACGCTGATTGGGTTGCTGCGAAGTTTGTGAAAAACTGCCTTTGCCTTCCCCTTACTAGATCAAATAGGGCTATGTATTTTGATCTAGATCTAAACCCTTTTCCGGGAAAACAAGTGTTGGGTCACCATTTCGGGCAACAGAAAAAATGACTCTTGTTTTGCTTCTCCATTTCCAAGCAAGCCAATTCCAATCTGTAACCATATAAATGACGAGTATGAATAACGAACTGCCGTAGCCCCTTCCTCATCCCTAGTGGCCACAGATACATAGATAGTGGCAGGTCGAGGGTTATCGCTGGCACAACTTCCACTTGATCACTTTGTACTTCACATTCGATCAGCGAGCAAACTATAGGCTAGTCAATTTCCCTTCGTCCTGACCTGGCATACACATAAAAGCCCATGACTGAAGACTGCACGACGAGAGTTGAGCACTTCTTTCTTCATAGGGGGGCGGGTGCGGGTAAGCACTCTCAGCAATAGGGGAAGTGGGCGGATAAAAGGCAAGCATTGTAAATGCGGCTGATAGAGAGGAATACTTCTCGCGGAACCTTTCTGGCCTACTGGATTAACAGGCTTAGACCAAGCCCCATGGGAGAGATTGAAGCTGTATCAAGGATTTGTGTAAACAACAAAAAGTCTCTTTTTTGAAGTATAAAAAATTCTATAACATGTCTCTATGAGATTAGATATATTGAAATCCCAAGCGAGACCATATCTCTAAAATAAGACGCAGAAGATAACTTATCTGCTTCTCCCAATGATAGCATGCCTAGCGAACTATTGCCAATAGCCCGCTTTAGCTTCCGGTTGTATTGGATCCAGTACGATCTCTTTCATCATTTCGTTCAAAACGTTCTTGTGTACTTTTACACAGGAAATCAAGTGATCTATTCCTCTGAGTAGGAAGCAAAAACTTCTAATCTTCGTTAACCCAAGGCTATCGAACTTAAAGTGAGTGCCGTTTAGTAACTGAGAACAAGGGAGGAAAGACTCTTCAAAGCTTTTAGTTTAGGGGTGCGCATACTCAAAAATTAGAGAATAGAATTCTCCGAAAATCAGTCTTTTTTAGTTTCACTCTGGGGGTACTCACTATGCTATGCATAGGAAAGACAAACGAAGATGTCAATCTCAGAAGATGTTAATTAGCTATAAAATCTTATTCAACAGAATATGGAGCTGGAGCAGGAGCCGAAACAGGATCGGAAACAGAAAGAGCGGATGTTGCGGTTTTGGTTGAATATTGACTTGGGACCGGTATCGACAAAGGGAAAAGAGGGGAAAGGGAAGAACTTAGCTCAACCGACTAAACCCTGAAAGCACAAACTCTAGAGCTTGGACAAAGTGGAGACTTTGCGTGCCCTGATTGATGAGCTCTAAATAGATCGTTCAGAGGGGGGAACACTTTCTTCTATAAAAAGGGAGGCGAGGCCACGTCTTGTAGATTGACCCCTGGGGTAGCTCAAAGTCAAATCCGATCTATCTATATAAAGATAAAGACTTTTAAGATTTTTGAATTAAGTAAGCTTTCCATTGACCCTTTTGAGCTGTCGTTAAAGTTACTTTAAAATGCGATTATATGTTAACGGGGGAGAGAAGTTTCGCAGAGTTTAGGGAATACGGCAAGATATCTTCGAAAGATAGAAAGAAATCTGTTCCAGCGCCAACAACAGAACAGGAGTAGGGAATTCTATACTTTTCCTTCTGTGCTCGTGGCAATTTCTACTATTGATAGGGACATTGGCTTCATTTTCTTTAGCGGCTTCAACCCGAGCAGCACTTCAATCACTCATTGCAAACAGGCCTTCGAGAACCTACAAGAATAAGAAAAGAAGATGATTTAGCTCCAATTGCTCAAGCAAGTACAGTCGTCTAGCTGTATTTAGCTACTCTAGCTGCATTTTCGACTATTGCAGCAGATTCCATTTCTTCACCGCCAGAAGCGGATTCCATGACAAAATACTGCCTTTGCTCTTAGGAGTCTCTGGCCTTAAAAGGTCTCTTCTCCTTAATACCTGGGGTTCGGCCTTCTTTATTTGGTTTTTCTCTTCCGTATGTATGTGGGATTTGCCTTTCACCCAAGCCTATGAATGCGGTGATAAGTGATCCGGCGGCGTAAGCGACCTTTTGTATTGTTCTGATATGTCTGTTCATCCTTCTTTGCTGAGTGTAGTTCTGGGGTATACTACTTCCCCAGATAGGCAAGTAAGGCTAGTCAACTCACCTCAAGTCTTTGTATGCGCAATCTCTCTTGTTCGAGAATATGCTGCTTTCGGGCGGGAAGCAAAGAATCAGTCAATCTTAAAGTTCTCTTAAGAATGAGGCAGTACGGTTATAACCTCTCCTTTAGAGCTACCTGAGACTTTGAAAGAGGGTGAAACTTCTTCCGTTCATGACCTATACATACCCAAGACTCATTCACTCCTTAAAGAGATCAGTCGCAGAGTTTTTGATGATAATAGAGCTTTTACTTTTGATGCCCTTAGCCCCTTCCTTCCGGCTGATATGCTCTTCGTTACACTCAGCCTTCTAAACCCAGAGTCTATCAACTCTACTTCTCCAACTCACTCTTCGTCTGTCGACTCTTCTTGGAGAGTCTGTAAACTCTACATCGCTAACGCTCAACCTTTCTCATGGGACACTGCAATATAATATCATTCATCTCACCTGCGATAAGAAAAAGGTAAAGAAAGACCATTGGCAACGTCCTCGATAGCATCCCATAACCTGTGAGGAGCGATTCCAGCTTCCTCAGTCTTGTCCGTCTTTCATTTCTGTGTAAGAGCCCAAAAGGGAATCAATCGTTAGCATTCCAATCCGTAATGAATCTCTTTGTCTTCTATTCTCTTTCTCGTTTTCGAAGTTGTAGAGCGAGTTTATTTTCATTTAAGGGAATGGTCCTTCGCACCCTAAGTGAGAATCTCCTTCCACCGAAGATTCTAATCTTAGAATTCTAAGGCCAAGAACCTTATTCTATAGCATTTTATGCCGTATGCTAACATGCAAAGAGCGGTTACTCCTTCTTGTCATGTACAGCGGATACTGTAACAGCGGTTATTCCGTTCTCAGCTGATTCAACAAAGTGGATTCTCTAACAACCGATTCCATAAGAGCAGATTCGTGCAAAAGAGCTAACATCCTTGTGAACAGACCGGCTTGGGACAGGCTTGCTTGCTTTCAAGAGTTTGACCGGTCAAGGTTTTGATTCCTACTTTCTTGCCGAGAGCAGGGACAGAAAGAGTCATTACACCACCCGTCCTACTGCACTGGGGAGAAAAAGAACCTATAGCTTACAGAGCTAGTCACAAAGGCTTAACCACCAACAGATGCCTAACTTTTGTCGACGGGTAGCTACTCGCTTTAGTAATCGTATGAGTCCTGGCCTAATCCTTTAGGGCTATCAGTCAAAGTAGGAAAGAAAAAAGTCTGAAAAGTAGTCCATTACGTATGTATGGTAGTTTTTTCCGTATGCCCGCCTAAGCGAGAGTATGGGTTTCCGGCTAGTCTTGGAAGTCTTGTAATGAAATGGATTCTTTCGGTTGTAGCGTGGGTTTCCGTTGGGTGAACCCTTCTCGATCGTCTTATTGGTATTGTGGTAAGCGCTTTCTTGCCTGGCGCATTTCCTTCCTTTAAGTGATTGTACCACCCTTTGATCTCTTTCCCGCATTCGTTCATTTCTTTCGTAGAGGGAAAAGCAAACGCATATCCATTCGTTGATGCAACTAGTCGTTGACTTTTTTTTTCTTCCCTACTCTTAAGTCCGGTTACGAAAACAGCGCTTATCCCAGACCGGTTGAAAAGAGTAAGAGTTGCTCACTCTTCCATCTGAAGTAGCCGTAGATGCAGCAATTCCCCTTATGAAGATCTTTGGGCATCTCTCTCCTGGTGAGCCTTAGTTTAGTACGGATGATAGGATGTCGGGAATAGCCTTCAAAGAGCGTATTCTTCCTCTCGGGGAAGTCTTGGCTGATTCAACTCAAGCAAGAACTGCATCTATTCCTTCAACAGCTGTTAGGGGCCTTTTTCCTCCGTTTAACGACGTCATATAGGTAATCAGCCACATGAGTACCTGAAGACGTCTTAAAGGGAACTGTAGGCCATAAAAATGCGTATTCAGAACCTCATGTTAACGATTCCCTATCTGGTTTGTTAAACGGTGGTTAACCAGTAAGAACATTTATAAGGGTTCCAGGATTCAAGGTTCCTTACCTTAACCGGAAGAGTAAGAGAAGGAAGAAGAGCTGGAAGCTAGAGAGTTGCTGCCTAGCTACAAAGCCTGGATTTCCATGACATACTCAAAAGTTGTTTCTTATTCAATGGTGAGCTGATGAAGATATAGGGAAAGAACTCCCTTCTTAATGCCTATAGGGTAAAAAGAGAAGGGGACTTCCCAGAAGGAGAGTGGAAGCCCAAGAGAGAATCAGTCGTTCCAATCCCTGACTTCCATTCCTGACTTATCCCAGCTCGGGAGGACAGGGGAAGACTCATAAAAAAGTCAAGTATGACAAAACGATTAGCTGCGAACAAGAAGAAGCTCTTCAAGGAGTTCTCACTTCTGGCCACACCAACCCTTTCAACTCCGAGATGGATTTCTCAATCAACATCGATAAATAAGGGCCTCCCACCCCTTGAGGTAATCCGTAGGATTACAGACTTATCCAACAGACGAGAATGCTGGTCCTGAATCCGGTTCAGGATCGGGGGAAACCACTGACTTTGCTACTACTTCCACTGGGTGGTCAATCAAATCAATTGGTGAAACTGCTGCTTTATTTTCCGCACTGAAACCGAAATTGCTGCTACTTTGATTCATATGCATGCTGGTGGTGAGTCAAATGCGATTTCATAGACGGAGAGAACCAACCTACCAGGTTAGTTGCTCGGATGACTAACTCATACCCGCGTTACCTAAACGTCAGTAGCATGTTGGCGTGGAGCTGGCGATCCACGGCAAAAAGGCTTGGGGGCTCTATTAATTTCATTTCCCGGCCCGCACTGACTAATCGCTAAGAGCTCATCCCGAGAGAACTCGGGACGGGATAACTCGAAGTACGGCATGAAGTAAGAAGTAAGCCAAGTTCAGTTAGCCGTTACGTTAGGGTGACTCGAGAAAGCTTGAAAGGGAATTCCGAGAGCCCTTAAGCTTGAAGCTATCCGGCTTCAAGCCGTGAAGGAGGAATCCGAGTTGTAAGTAAAATAAGGAAGATCGTTCATCAGCGCTTTCAGTAACTAAACGAAGAGTAAGCCAGGTGCGTAATCAAGCTCATCTCCTCCTGTCTTCCCTTGAAAGGGAGTTTCGTTTCAGTTCTCCTTTAAGGTTCTCTTCGGTAATTAAACTAGTTAGCAGGGACAGATTCCACTGTGCTTTCAAACTCAAAGATTCAATTAAGTAAGCTTGGCTTTGGCATTTGCCATAGGAAGTTTCTTTATTAGGGGCATGCCTTAAGTAAAGGAGTAACTTTCACGGGTATCTAGAAACAATGGGATCTCTCTTCTTAACTCATTCTTTCATCTTAAATCCCGGGGTTTGATAGTTGCAGTTAATAAAGCAAGTTCTTCTCTTAACACAGGGAACTCTAAAGCTTCCAAAAATGGCTTACTTTTTGCTTTTGCCTTGCTCAATGCTTCAGAAAGAGGGATTGCTTAAACATATAGCGAGTGTAGTTTACGGAACGAGTCTAAAAGCCTACACTGGGATTATTGATTAACAATAAGCTAGCCACGCACGGTAGACTGATTCAAAGACGGATACAATAGGCATTGAGAATTGCTTATAGAAAGAGAAGACTGACTACTGGTGCGGAAGATGAGCAGTTAATAAAGCTTGATTCTCTTACTTATACTTACGCAATTCAGTCTTTAACAGCGCTTATCCCGCATCCTGGACTATTCTTAATGTTCTTACTGGGAAACCGTAGTTTGTGTAGCCTATATGCTATAAGTTCTAAGTTAGAGCGAGGACCGAAGGGATGGAGCTATTTCCCTGGGAAGGTCAAGCCCATTACCAAAGCCCCACCCATCCACCATAATGGACGCCAACACCATTTCAGAATGATAATGAAAAGAAAAAAAGTGAGTACCCTACTTCACTTATAATAAGAAGAGTAGGGAGGGAGAACGGAAGACAAAAGAGCCCTAACTCATATCGTACCAAGAACTTGCCATTGACCTAATCAAGCGGGAGATCACCTTCGCTCATGTTCTGAGAATCTCCATCTGCTCTAAGTGGGCGAACTAGAATCCTTATGTCAGGTTGGTTTTCTTCCTAGCTGGCAAGCCCCTTCTCATAGTTGCTTGTCTTTTTATCGCTGCGCTTACGAGGAACTCGCTTGCCTGAGCCTGCCTTGCATACCCCGTTGGTTCTTGGTTTTGGGAAGGTTTTCTAAGGTAGTAACGCTTTGCATTCGCAGGAACTCTTTTGAGTTCGGTAACATCGTTCAGTTCATAGGTTTGGGATTCGAGGAGTTCTCTTTTCGGTACTATTGATAGAGTTCCTCACTACTGCTTTTAAGCCTTTCCTTTGGAGCCTGAGGCAGTTACGTTAAGTAACAGGATCTTTTTCTCTCGTTCTGTACGTGAGCACTCGAAAATCTCATCTTCTTTTTCTTCTTATTTCGTAAAATAAGTAATAATGTGGTGACTTCTTTCCTTTGTTTGGCTTGAGTCCAATCTCATCTGGATTGAGATGGAGTCGTCTTGCTTAGTAAGGAGTTGTTCTAGTCTTCTGGTAGTCGCTTGCGCTTGTCTTATGAGTGAATCTCGATCTATGGCCTATTTGATTGAAGACCTGTTCAAAAGATCAGATAGGCGGATGGAAGCAAGAGGCTGGCTAGCTCGTGAAATCAAGATCTCGTTAGTGTACTTGTGATACAGTACACTAACGAGTACCACGAGTGCACTAAAGGAAGTACAAGCAGAAATCAATAGTCGACTTAAATTGAAAATATTGCGTAAGAGAAAGAGATTTAGAGCTTTTACAGA